TTAACCATCTATAGAATTGAATTCCATTGATGCCAAATCAAGAGGAAAATTGTGAGCATTGCGCTCATGCATAACTTCCATACCAAGATTAGCACGATTAATTATATCAGCCCAAGTATTAATAACACGACCTTGACTGTCAACTACAGATTGATTGAAATTGAATCCATTCAAATTGAACGCCATAGTACTAATACCCAAAGCAGTAAACCAGATACCTACTACGGGCCAAGCCGCTAAGAAGAAATGTAAAGAACGAGAATTATTAAAACTAGCATATTGGAAAATCAATCGACCAAAATAACCGTGAGCCGCGACAATATTATAAGTTTCTTCTTCCTGACCAAATTTGTAACCTGCATTAGCAGACTCACTCTCTGTGGTTTCCCTTATTAAACTAGAAGTTACCAAAGAACCATGCATAGCACTAAATAAAGAACCACCAAAAACGCCAGCTACGCCTAACATATGAAAAGGATGCATAAGAATATTATGCTCTGCCTGGAATACAATCATGAAGTTGAAAGTACCAGAAATGCCTAAGGGCATACCATCCGAAAAACTTCCTTGGCCTATAGGATAAATCAAGAAAACTGCAGTAGCAGCCGCAACAGGAGCTGAATATGCAACAGCAATCCAAGGTCGCATACCTAAACGAAAGCTAAGTTCCCATTCACGGCCCATGTAACAAGCTACGCCAAGTAAAAAATGAAGAACAATTAACTCATAAGGACCGCCGTTGTACAACCATTCGTCCACAGAAGCTGCTTCCCAGATAGGATAAAAATGCAAACCAATAGCTGCAGAGGTAGGAATAATAGCACCAGAAATTATATTGTTTCCATAAAGAAGAGAACCGGCAACAGGTTCTCTAATACCATCAATATCTACAGGCGGAGCTGCAATAAAAGCAATAATAAAAACTGAAGTTGCAGTCAATAAAGTCGGAATCATTAAAACACCGAACCATCCAATATAAAGACGATTTTCAGTACTAGTAATCCAGTTACAAAAACGACCCCAAGCACTTGCACTCTCGCGTCTTTCTAAAATTGCAGTCATGGTTGATTAATTTGGAGTTTAGTTAAAATAAAAATCAGAGACTCCCAAGCATGGCTTGTTATTCAACAGTATAAAATAATTTCTATATTGAAGTCAACTAAAATATGATCAAAAATATAGTATAAAAAAACTAAGGGAATACCTTATGGGTTGCCCGGGATTCGAACCCGGAACTAGTCGGATGAAGTAGATCATTTCATTCAATTTTTTGAATATTTCAAGAAAATTCAAAAATCTCCTCCCAAACCGTGCTTGCAATTTTCATTGCACACGGCTTTCTCTCTGTATTTTCTATTTCTATTTCACATCTACTGGCAAAACAAGCATTTCATTAAATCACAAAAATTGATCTAACATAAACCAAATATTTTGATCAAAAATAAAAAAAAAATCCAGAGCATTCTGCTGTTTTACCCAAAACTTGGTGAAATTATTTACCTCCAAAATATCTAAAAACCAAAGTCGTTCTGTAACTAAATCTATCTTAAATAGCAATTTTCTAAATTGTTTATGAAAACAGAAATATAGCAATTTTTTGTTTTTGAATTCAACTTGTTTTCGCACAAATATTTTACGTAGTTCAAATCCTAATTCTTTTCGAACTATACGTATCGTACTTTTATGCTTACAGGCTAAAGTTTTGATACATGAGAGAAAAAGTATATACTTCACACGATCTAAAAAACGTTTATTTATTGCTCCACTGTAAAAAGAATCTACATTTCTGCAAAAATGATCATATTTATCAAGAATAGAATTGTCGGTAAAACTAAGCCATGCTAATTTACTCTTCGGGTTACCCATTATATCACATAATCCTTCTTTTGATAAAAATTGAATAACAAAAACAGCGCTAAGTTTTGAATTTAATTCCCTGCTAACAAAATCAGTAGATAGAAAATAATCTAAGATATTTAGTCGGAGTAAAAAAGAGTTTGTTGGATATTCTAAGTAATAAGCTAGAAAAAATATATTTTGACTGGAAATTTGTTTCAAAAAAAAACTAGAGGGTTCCGATAAAACAAAAAGATAAGTTTGCCAAAAATTTAAGAAAAAAAATTCACATTTTTTGACTAGAATAGTAGTTCCCAGCAAAATCAATTTTTCCCCATATCTTATATAGTGAAAAAAAAAATCCTTTAGCAATCTTATCGTGTCTTTTTTTTTCGGTTTTCGGGTTAAAAAATTCCATTTTTGTTGAAAATGCTTTTGTTCTGAAAAAAGACCATAAGACAATGATTTTTCATGAAAACAACTTTTCCATCGAAGAGTGAAAAAATCTTCGAAAATAGAAAGAAGAATATTCCCTAAAAAGAAACAGAAAATCACATTTCCTTTTGGAAAAATAATAGAATTATTCACAAACTTAAATTGCTTTGAAAAAAGTATAAAACTTAAAAAATGTAAAAAAGAAACATCTTGAATCGAAAATTTGAAACGTCTAATTAACAGCTCTGAATGAATCGAAGAAGGTATTCTTATATTAGAAAAAGAAAGAGAAAACATAAAGACTTCTTCCAAAAAAAGAAATAGAGAAAAGACTGATTGAAAATTGACCTGTTGATTTATTTCTTTGAAAGTTACTTTGAAACCAAAAAAGTGTTTCCACCACGTGGAAACAAAAATATCAAAACAGAAAAAAAAAGTTTTTCCAATGAAATTAAAACAAGAACTTCTTGTATTATACACAAGATAGTTTTGTTGATGTAATAGCTTAATTGAACGTTTTACATTCAAAAAACGGAAACTATTAGGTAATTTTTCTATTTTTTCGAAAGAAGGGCTTGAGTTGAATAACAGATTCGGATCTATAACATAGAAATCGTTATGGAATAAGAGGGGATATAAAAAATGTTGTTGCCAACGTATGTTTTCATTTTTTTTCAAGAAAAAACCTCCTAAACCTTTCTTTTTAGAAATAAAATAACACATAGTACAATCTAGCTTGAACCGAATAAACCAAATAGTACTTTCAAAAGAAAGAATCTCAATCGTCATACACAAAAAAGACGCAAATATTTTATCTTAGCAACCAGGCGTTCTCCTGACTCATGAAATTCAGGCCAGCACACTAATTTTTTTTACACACCGATCTTAAAGTCTTTAGGATTCTATGATATGAAATTCTCTGACCTTTTCAGAGAAAAACCTTCCCATATCGATTGCTAAAAAGCTTTTAACTTCTTTTTAATAAGAGGAATCATTTTCTCTTCGCTAGGAAGAGCAGAAACTCGTTCTTCTAGGTTTCTTCATTATTCAAGCTATCCCTTTTCCATAGACTTTTTAACTACAAAGTGATTGAACTTCAATTTCATTGAAAATCTTACCTTTTTTGAAAAAAGAAGTTTTTCCAAAAGCGACATGCTTTTTTTTCCTTTTTCTAGGATAAGTCGTAGTTTACTAAAATAATCATTACTGATTAATATTGACGAAAATTTTACTTCATTTCAAAATGTAAAAAACTTGATTAAATCGCACTTAAAAGCCGAGTACTCTACCATTGAGTTAGCAACCCTAAAGAATATATTTATTATTGTATACCTTAAGGTATACAATAATGATAGGTCCGTAGTAGATTATTTGTCAAATTAAGCAAAAAAAAAAAAAACGAATTATCTTACAGTTAATGTTTCCTTAGTTGCGTACATGACTTCAATTGTAATCTTAACTACACCCTTTATTTTAGCAAATTTTTCTGTCTCTCTTTTTACCTTGTCCCTGAAAAAACGAGGAATTTTTTGTAGTTCTAGTTGACTTTCAGTATCCCAGATTACATCTAAACCACCTATAGGGTTAGATTTTGTTATTACTTCTTTCATATCATGACCACCAAAAATGTCTAGAAGATGATCTTCCATACCCAGCGCAAAAGAATTATAGACCAAATCAGCTATTTGATTTGTACCTTCGTACCCCATAAAAGGACGATATCCCAAAGGAAAATTTTGTATATGAACTGGTGCAGAAATAACGCCGCAGGAGATATCAAACCGTTTACCAATATGACGTTCCATTTGAGTACCGAATATTGCGGAAGGTTCTACACAAGCAATTTTTTTCCCTACTTTACCATGATCCTCTGTGATCAATATTTCATTACTAAAATCTTGTACCTGCTCTTTAAACCACTCTGCATCATGTTTACAATATGTACCTGTACAACTCACGCGAATTCCCATTTCTCGAGCAAGTATTTTGGTAATAGACGCAGCATGAGTTGCATCACCAAAAACAACAGTTTGCTTCCCCGTAAAATTTTGGCAATCAATAGATCTTGAAAACCAAACAGCTTGGGAAATAAACCTAGTTTGTCTATCAATATAAGATTCATAATTTACCCCCTTTTCCCCAAAAATTGAAGCAAAAGGATTCACCGATTTTTCTATCCGTCGGATACACTCGGCATTATCTATAACACCCATAGGTGTTATAGATAGATAAGGCATTCCAAATTCTTTTTTCAAAAAAAAAGCTGTCATTAACCCTATTTCACGATAAGGCACCAAATTTAACCAAGCTTTTGGTAAATTTTGCAAATCTTCGACAGACCCCCCTTCAGGGATTACTTGATTTATCTGTATATTGAGATCTTGAAATAAACGTTTTAACTCACGACAGTCATGTTGATGATGAAACCCCAAAGTAAAAATACCGATGATATTTACAGAAGGCACATCCGTCAAAAATCGGTCTAATTTTTCTTTTTTTTGTTTCGATAAATAAAAGCGAACAACTTGCTCTAAAGTCCTATCTGCTGCTTGAATTTCATTTACTTGATAATGGTCTACATCCGCCAAAATAATATTTGAATCAGATATTACAGATGCTCTATCTACAAAATTTTGTAAATCCTCTTGTAAAATACTTGAAGTACACGTAGGTGTCAATATAATCAAATCAGGGTTTTCTTCTTTATCTTTCCGAAGTAGATTATCTACTACTTTTTTTTGAGATCCACGTCCTAAAACACGACGATCTACAATACTAGCTGTCGCTGGAGTAAAATTTCTTTCCCGCTCTAGCATAGAACGCATTACATTGAAATAATCATCTCCCAAAGGAGCATGCATAATAGCATGCACATTTTTAAATGAATTAGCTACTCGTAAAGTTCCAATATGAGCAGGACCGGCATACATCCAATAAGCTAATTTCATAAACAAAATTTTTGAGTGATTAATTTTATTAAATTTTTATTTAATTACACTACAACAAAGAGATATTCCTTATAAATCAAAAAATATTGTATAGGTTATAATTTTCTTTTGTTCTTTTGTTTGTCGTTTACTTGCTTGCAGCCAAAAAAATGAAGCCCTTTTTACTCAGTGGTAGAGTAAAGCCATGGTAAGGCGTAAGTCATCGGTTCAAATCCGATAATGGACTTTAGCCTTCATTATAAGTATATCCTAAAAATTAAGAACCCTTGTTAATTTTTACTTTTGAATTCTAGTTTTTTCTTATAATGGTAAAGTAGATAAGTATTTTTATCGATTTTTGCTCATTAATTCTTTTGTCTTTATATTCAAATTCAATCAAAAATCAAAAAAAGAAAATGAACAAAATGTTTAAAAAAGGAGGATAATAATGACTATAGCACTTGGAAACTTTTCCAAAGAGGAAAAAACATTTTTGGATACTCTGGATGATTGGCTACGCAGAGACCGGTTCATTTTTATAGGTTGGTCTGGTCTATTACTTTTTCCTTGTGCTTATTTCGCCTTGGGTGGATGGTTCACTGGTACAACCTTTGTGACTTCGTGGTATACTCACGGACTAGCTAGTTCCTATTTAGAAGGCTGTAATTTTTTAACAGCTGCAGTTTCTACTCCCGCGAATAGTTTAGCACATTCACTTCTTCTATTATGGGGCCCTGAAGCACAAGGGGATTTCACGCGTTGGTGTCAATTAGGTGGTCTATGGACCTTCGTAGCTCTGCATGGTGCTTTCGGTTTAATAGGTTTCATGTTACGCCAATTTGAACTTGCTAGATCTGTACAATTACGACCATATAATGCAATTGCATTTTCTGCTCCAATTGCTGTTTTTGTTTCAGTTTTTTTAATCTATCCTTTAGGTCAATCTGGTTGGTTTTTCGCTCCCAGTTTTGGAGTTGCTGCTATTTTCCGATTTATCCTTTTTTTCCAAGGTTTTCATAATTGGACCTTAAACCCGTTTCACATGATGGGAGTTGCCGGGGTTTTAGGAGCTGCTCTGCTATGTGCTATTCACGGTGCTACTGTAGAAAATACTTTATTTGAAGACGGAGACGGGGCAAACACATTCCGTGCATTTAACCCGACTCAAGCCGAAGAAACTTATTCCATGGTCACGGCTAATCGTTTTTGGTCCCAGATTTTTGGAGTTGCTTTTTCTAATAAACGTTGGTTACATTTTTTCATGTTATTTGTACCTGTAACTGGTTTATGGATGAGTGCTATTGGAGTTGTAGGCTTAGCTCTAAACTTACGTGCCTATGATTTTGTTTCCCAAGAAATCCGCGCAGCGGAAGACCCTGAATTTGAGACTTTCTATACAAAAAATATCCTCCTGAATGAAGGTATTCGAGCCTGGATGGCGGCTCAAGATCAGCCTCATGAAAACCTTATATTCCCCGAGGAGGTTTTACCCCGTGGAAACGCTCTTTAATGGAACTCTTACTTTAGCTGGTCGTGATCAAGAAACTACAGGGTTTGCTTGGTGGGCCGGTAATGCTAGACTAATCAATTTATCTGGTAAATTACTTGGAGCTCACGTGTCTCATGCTGGACTAATTGTGTTCTGGGCCGGAGCTATGAACCTTTTCGAGGTGGCTCATTTTATACCTGAAAAACCTATGTATGAACAAGGGTTAATTTTACTTCCTCATCTCGCTACTCTAGGGTGGGGAGTAGGTCCTGGTGGAGATGTTGTCGACACTTTTTCTTTTTTTGTATCAGGAGTACTTCATATAATTTCTTCTGCCGTTCTAGGCTTCGGTGGTCTTTACCACGCCCTTATAGGTCCTGAAACGTTAGAAGAGTCTTTTCCTTTTTTCGGTTATGCTTGGAAGGATAGAAATAAAATGACTACCATTTTGGGTATTCATCTCATCTTACTCGGTGCTGGTTCTTTTCTTCTCGTGCTAAAAGCTCTCTATTTTGGAGGTATATATGATACCTGGGCTCCGGGTGGTGGAGATGTAAGAAAAATAACAAATATGACCCTTAACCCCAATACTATTTTTAGTTATTTACTGAAATCTCCTTTTGGAGGAGAAGGATGGATTGTTAGTGTAAACAATATGGAAGATTTAATTGGAGGACATTTCTGGTTGGGTTCAATTTGTTTCTTCGGTGGTATTTGGCACATATTAACTAAACCTTTTGCATGGACTCGTCGTGCTTTTGTTTGGTCTGGCGAAGCTTATCTATCATATAGCTTAGCGGCTCTTTCTTTGTTTGGTTTTATTGCTTGCTGTTTCGTTTGGTTTAATAATACAGCGTATCCCAGCGAGTTTTATGGGCCTACTGGCCCAGAAGCTTCTCAAGCTCAAGCTTTTACTTTCTTAGTTAGAGACCAACGTCTTGGAGCTAGTGTAGGATCTGCCCAAGGACCAACTGGATTGGGTAAATATCTTATGCGTTCCCCTACTGGGGAAATTATTTTTGGTGGGGAGACTATGCGTTTTTGGGATCTTCGGGCCCCTTGGTTAGAACCTCTTAGAGGTCCTAATGGTTTAGACCTTAATAAATTAAAAAAAGATATACAACCTTGGCAAGAACGGCGTTCAGCCGAATATATGACGCATGCTCCTTTAGGTTCGTTAAACTCAGTAGGCGGTGTGGCTACTGAAATAAATGCAGTAAATTTTGTTTCTCCCCGAAGCTGGTTAGCTACTTCGCATTTTGTTCTAGGATTTTTTTTCTTTGTAGGTCATTTGTGGCATGCGGGAAGAGCTCGTGCAGCCGCAGCAGGTTTTGAAAAGGGGATTGACCGAGATTTAGAACCTGTCCTGTTTATGACCCCTCTAAACTAAACCCAAACATCATTCTTTTTCTTTTGGTAATTTTGAATTTAATTTCTTTTATTCCAAACAAAAGGAGAGAGAGGGATTCGAACCCCCGATAGTTTGTAACCTATGCCGGTTTTCAAGACCGGAGCCATAAACCACTCGGCCATCTCTCCTAAAGTCTTCTATAGAAAAAAATGTTATTTCATTTCAAAAAAAAGGGGTGCAATTTTTACATATTAGATTTCAGTCTAATTCGATCAAATAAGGATCAAATGGTATAGTTTATGTTGGATTTTATCAAAATTATGACTATTGCTTTTCAACTGACTATGTTTGCATTAATCGCAATTTCCTTTCTATTACTTATAGGCGTACCTATCGCTTTCGCTTTCCCAGAAGGTTGGTCAGGTAATAAAAATATTCTATTTTCTGCTGTCTCATTATGGATTGGATTAGTTATTTCTGTAGGCGTCCTAAATTCTTTTATATAACTCACAAACTTAATAAGTAAAAAGCAAAAAATAATTGAACGGATTAAAATTAAAAAATAGTAATATAAAATAACAATATAGAAAACATATTAATAAGAATATAAGAATAAGACATATTAATAAGACATAATATGTCTTGTTTCCTTAATACCTTGCGGATATGGTTGAATGGTAAAATTTCTCTTTGCCAAGGAGAAGACGCGGGTTCGATTCCCGCTATCCGCCCACAAAATAACCATCTTGGCGGAGACGGGATTTGAACCCGTGACCTCAAGGTTATGAGCCTTGCGAGCTACCAGGCTACTCTACTCCGCGCTATTGTCTACCTTCCATAAAAGAAAAACCTCCTAGAAAAGAAAAAAGCGTCGAAGATACTTCGACGCTTTTTTATACTATGCCTACCAACTTGATTTGATTATACCAGGTAATAAACAAGCATGAGCCATTTTACGAAATACATGTCCACAAAATCCAAAGTCTCGATAAAACCCTCTCGGCCTTCCAGTCAAAAAACAACGACGATGAAGACGTGTTGGTGCACTATTACGTGGTAAAGATTGGATTTTACAAATAATTTTTTCCTGTGAGAAAAAAAAGACTTCCTTTTTCTTTAAAGACTCGCGAATTGCACGATATTTCTGTTCTAACCGTTGACGTTTTTTTTCTCTTTCAATAAGACTTTTTTTTGCCATAGTTTCTAACTATAAAAAAAATAAAAGATCGATCAGATTCTAAAGATAAGGGTGATTACTCATTTTCATTCAATTGAATTTTTTTTTGTTTAGGAGTTGTTTCGTTAATTAACCAAATTTACCTGAAGTTGAAGCAATTAAAAAGGCTGCATAAGTAAATATATACCCTACAGAAAAGTGAGACAATCCAACTAATCGTGCTTGGACAATAGAAAGAGCTACAGGTTTATCTTTCCATCGAACTAGGTTTGCTAAAGGCGTTTTTTCATGAGCCCATGCAAGAGTTTCAATAAGCTCCTGCCAATATCCACGCCAAGAGATCAGAAACATAAATCCAGTAGCCCAAACAAGATGCCCAAATAAGAACATCCATGCCCAGACAGATAAACTGTTCATACCAACAGGGTTGTATCCATTAATAAGTTGGGAAGAATTTAACCAAAGATAATCTCTTAACCATCCCATTAAATAAGTAGAAGATTCATTAAATTGTGCTACATTCCCCTGCCATAAAGTTAGATGCTTCCAATGCCAATAGAAAGTAACCCATCCAATAGTATTCAACATCCAGAAAACTGCTAAATAAAAAGCATCCCACGCTGAAATATCACAGGTACCACCTCGTCCTGGACCATCACAAGGAAAACTATAACCAAAATCTCTTTTATCGGGCATTAGTTTAGAACCTCGTGCATCTAAAGCACCTTTTACTAAAATTAATGTAGTTGTATGCAAACCTAAAGCAATAGCATGGTGAACCAAAAAATCGCCGGGACCAATTGGTAAGAATAGTGAATTATTTTTATCATTAATAGCGTTTAACCAACCCGGTAACCATATACTTTTTCCAGCAGCAAATGCTGGTCCCTTTGTTGAAGCTAAGAGTACGTCAAATCCATATAAAGATTTACCGTGAGCAGATTGTATCCACTGAGCAAAAATAGGTTCAATCAATATTTGTTTTTCCGGAGTACCAAAAGCTAGCATAACATCATTATGCACATATAACCCTAACGTATGAAAACCAAGAAATAAACTAACCCAACTTAGATGAGAAATTATTGCTTCTTTATGATCTAACATCCTTGCCAAAACATTATCCTGATTTTGTTCCGGATTATAATCCCGTATGAAAAAAATAGCCCCATGGGCAAAAGCCCCTGTCATGATGAATCCAGCAATGTATTGATGATGAGCATATAGGGCAGCTTGGGTAGTAAAGTCTTGTGCTAGAAAGGCATAAGCAGGTAAAGAATACATGTGTTGAGCTACCAAAGAAGTAATTACCCCTAAAGAGGCTAAAGCAAGACCTAACTGAAAATGAAGAGAATTATTGATTGTATTATAAAGACTCTTATGTCCGCGACCTAACTTTCCTCCCGGAGGCATATGAGCTTCTAAAATATCTTTTATACTATGTCCAATCCCAAAATTGGTTCTATACATATGACCAGCGAGAAAAAAGATTAAGGCAATAGCTAAATGATGATGAGCTATATCAGTCAACCATAAACTTTGAGTTTGCGGATGAAATCCACCAAGAAGAGTTAGAATAGCAGTTCCGGCCCCTTGCGAAGTGCCAAATAAATGACTATTAGAATCCGGATTTTGAGAATACAAATTCCACTGACCCGAGAAAAGAGGACCTAACCCTTGAGGATATGGTAAAACACTTAAAAAATTAACCCATCGCACATGGATCCCCCTTGATTCTGGAATAGCTACATGAACTAAATGTCCTGTCCAAGCTAAAGAACTTACTCCAAAAAGCCCTGACAAATGATGATTAAGACGTGATTCCGCATTTTTGAACCATGAGATACTTGGTTTCCGTTTCGATTGTAAATGAAATCTACCTGCTATTAAAAAAACAGTAGAAAGAAATATTAAAAAAAGAGCTCCAGTATAAAGATCTTCATTAGTACGTAATCCAACTGTATACCACCATTGATAAAGACCGGAATAAGCAATATTGACCGGCCCAGGAGCGCTCCCTCGAGTAAAAGCTTCTATAGCCGGTTGACCGAAATGAGGATCCCAAATAGCATGAGCAATAGGTCTTACATGTAAAGGGTCATTTATCCAAAACTCAAAATTACCTTGCCAAGCTACATGGAACAAATTTCCAGAAGTCCATAGAAAGATTATAGCTAATTGACCAAAATGGGAAGCAAATATTTGTTGATACAATTGTTCTTCCGTAATATCATCATGACTCTCAAAGTCATGTGCAGTTGCAATACCAAACCAAATACGACGAGTAGTCGGGTCTTGGGACAAACCTTGACTGAACTTCGGAAATCTTGATATCATAATGGTTACATCCGCTATTATTCTACTGCAATAATTCTTGCTAGGAAGAACGACCATGTTGTGACAATTCCTCCCAGGAGATAATGAGCCACTCCTACAGCACGCCCTTGTACAATGCTTAAGGCTCTAGGCTGGATAGCAGGAGCAACTTTCAATTTGTTATGGGCCCATACAATTGATTCTATAAGTTCTTGCCAATACCCCCGACCGCTAAATAAAAACATTAAACTAAAAGCCCAAACAAAATGAGCACCCAAAAAGAAAAGGCCATATGCGGATAACGCAGAACCATAAGATTGAATTACTTGAGAAGCTTGTGCCCATAGAAAATCACGAAGCCACCCATTAATTGTAACGGAACTTTGTGCAAAGTTTCCCCCCGTGATATGAGTTACTACTCCCTGAGTGCTTATATTACCCCAAACGTCCGATTGCATTTTCCAACTAAAATGAAATATAACAACAGAAATTGCATTGTACATCCAGAATAAACCTAAAAAAACATGATCCCATGCAGATACTTGACAGGTTCCTCCTCTTCCAGGTCCATCACAAGGAAATCTAAAACCAAGATTCGCTTTATCGGGTATCAAACGGGAACTGCGCGCAAATAAAACACCTTTGAGTAAGATTAATACAGTTACATGAATTGTAAAAGCATGAATGTGGTGAACTAAAAAGTCTGCAGTTCCCAAAGGAATCGGTAACAAAGCTACTTTAGTACCTACTGTTACCAAATCATTGCCTCCCCAAGTGAAACTTGTACTTGCTGTTGCAGCAGGAGCTGTAAACCTAGGTGCTGTTACGTGAGTATTTTGTACCCATTGAGCAAATATTGGTTGTAATTGTATAGCAGTATCCGAAAACATATCTTGAGGACGCCCTAATGCACTCATAGTATCATTATGAATATATAGACCAAAACTATGAAAGCCTAAGAATATACATGTCCAGTTTAGATGCGATATAATTGCATCACGATGTCGAAGAACTCGATCGAATAAATTATTATAAGAAGTAGTTGAATCATAATCTCTAACTAGAAAAATCGCCGCATGTGCTGCGGCACCAATGATGACAAACCCGCCAATCCACATGTGATGTGTGAATAAAGAAAGTTGAGTACCATAGTCAATGGCTAGATAAGGATAAGGGGGCATAGAATACATATGATGAGCTACAACAATAGTCAAAGACCCTAATATAGCCAAATTAAGAGCTAATTGAGCATGCCATGAGGTAGTTAATATTTCATAAAGACCTTTATGCCCCTCTCCTGTAAATGGGCCCTTATGAGCTTCTAAAATTTCCTGTATACTATGCCCAATACCCCAATTGGTTTTATACATATGGCCAGCTATCAGAAAAATAACGGCAATAGCTAAATGATGGTGTACAATATCAGTCAACCACAATCCTCCTGTTATTGGGTTTAAACCCCCCCGAAACGTTAAAATTTCGGAATATTCAGACCAATTTAGTGTAAAAAAGGGAGTCAAGCCTTTAGAAAAACTAGGATAAAGTTGAATTAAAAGGTCGCGGTTTAAAATAAATTCATGAGGCAGTGGTATCTCTTTAGGGTCCACTCCAGCATCTAGAAGTTGGTTAATAGGTAAAGATACGTGTACTTGGTGCCCTGCCCAAGATAGCGAACCAAGTCCTAATAACCCTGCTAAATGGTGATTTAACATAGATTCTACTTGGAACCAAGATAATTTTGGAGCAGCTTTGTGATAATGAAACCAACCAGCAAACAGCATTAATGCTGCAAAGATCAATCCACCAATTGCAGTACAGTAAAGTTGTAATTCACTTGTTATTCCAGATGCTCTCCAAATTGGGAAGAATCCAGATGTTATCTGTATTCCTCTAAAACCTCCACCTACGTCCCCATTCAATATTTCTTGGCCTACTATAGGCCAAACCACTTGAGCACTAGGTTTTATATGAGTGGGATCCGCGAGCCATGCTTCATAATTGGAAAAACGAGCCCCATGGAAATACATACCACTTAACCAAATAAAGATGATCGCTAATTGACCAAAATGAGCACTAAAAATTTTGCGAGAAATTTCTTCTAAATCTTCGGTATGACTATCAAAATCATGAGCATCCGCATGTAAGTTCCAAATCCAAGTAGTAGTTTCAGGATCCCCTTTTGCTAATGTCCTTGAAAAATGTCCGGGGTTAGCCCATTTTTCAAAAGAAGTTTTGATAGGATCTCTCTCCACCATAATCTTAACTTCTGATTCCGGTGAACGCATAATCATAGAGTTCTCCTTTGTTAGGATGAAACAAAAAAGAGACCCGCCAACTGGAATTAGTAAATGATAAATCTCAAACCAATTCTTTGTTTATTTTCGAATTTAGAACTGGAACGATTTGAAAAAGAAAATGGAACTAGGGCGGGTGTTCGTTTTTTATTATGACACATTGAAAGGGGCGCTTAATGGACTATTCAGATTCAAAAAAGCCTTTTGAAATTTTGAATTATATAGTCTATTCTATCAAATAGTTTCTACAAAGCCTGGGGTGGACATAATTGGTCCAACCCCTACCCTTTACAGTCTAGATCCCATTGATAACATATACATTTACTTTCCTTTAATATCGATTTTCCTTTTCTGAAAATATTCAATCAAAACGTCCTGTAATTTTTAACCAATTTTGTGCTTCGATGTAATTAGCTGGAGCTAATAGTATAGCTTGTTTCCAATATTCTGCAGCTTGATCAAACCAAACCTCTGCTGCTTCAGGATCTCCCTGGTTAATAGCCTGTTCTCCTCGGTCAGAATAGGTTATTATTTTCCTTTCCTTAGAACCGTACTTGAGAGTTTCCTTCCTCATACGGCTCAATCAACTCTTGAGTCCTTTAACGAAAAAAAAAAAAACACTCGAAAGTGGGGAAATCTATTCAAACTAATCGCAGGACCAGAAGTTACTAAACTGAGTTTCAAACTTTACTAAATTTTTAGTTTTCTCTTTTCTCCTACCACCTTGTGAATTCCAAAAAAAAGTCTTTGTGTGAGAGAGGGAGGGGTACCTATCTCCGTATAGAATTTGAAAAAAGTACTTTCTTAGAAAAGTACTTACTTGCCGTCTTTAGGACCTAATACTACACCACTGCGCAATACTTATGAAAGAAAAAGAATAAACTTTATTACATAAGTAAATCCCTTTATGAGCAGATCTAATTGTATCAACTCCAAAAATTCAAAATTGATCTTTATGGTGCTTTTTCCCCTTATAGTTTCAATTACTTTCTCCATAGAAACAAATATAAGCTTTTTTAGCATCCTACCCGGGTAGGGGACCCTTTTGTTTTTTTTTTTTTTTGCTACAGCTGATACAGCCCAACTGTTGTTATTTAAGAGTAGTGGCAATATGTAGAAAGCCTTTTGGTTTGTTTTTAACTAACTTAATTCTATCCTACAGATAGACGCACGTAATGACAGATCAAAGCTGTATTATTAAAGGCTTGTGGTAACGTTGGATTTCGTTCTAATGCCTGGAAATAATATTCCAAAGCCTTGGCATGTTCCCCATTACTAGTATGTACAAGTCCTATATTATATAATATATAACTTCGGTCATAAGGATCAACTTCCAATCGCATTGCTTCATAATAATTTTGAAGAGCTTCTGCATATTCTCCTTCTGATTGTGCTGACATTCGTTACGGTCGTTCTTATTGATTCAACTTTTAATAATCTCCGGTTCAAAACCGTACTTGAGATTCTCATCTCATACGGCTCCTCCTTTCTTTTACATAATAAAAAAAAAAAAAGAAGAATAAGCAACATCTAAAAATTAGAAGGGACTAGTATGTTTTGAATCAAAATCTAGCCATCCTTTTCAGAAAGAGTCTTTTCAACACCTTCTACTCTTTGTTTGTTCTTACTGCTTTGCACTTTTAAACAGGGTTTAATCACTTCAACAAAATTCGATGGTTCTTTTGGTATCCGAAATACAAACAAGATGGTTTTGGATTGTCTCAACCATTCGAATTAACCCTCATTAAGGGCTACAAAAAAAAATAGTAAGTGAAATCAAATCTAACGAAGCTTTTCATTGGTCGATTCCTATATGTAATGTCTTTCCTTTATGCATTTATTTATATTATACAGTATATACAATACGTATCCTTTTGCTTAATATTCTACTATGTAGATCCAAAGACGCATTAATCCGGGATACAGGACAGAAGGAGTTGCTCTTTTTCAAAGACTCACCTTCACTAAACATAAGTTTTTTGGCCTTACATCGAAGGTTTATTCGAAAGAATAAAAAAAAAGGCCAAAAAATCAAATCACACCATCTCTGTAGTAAGCAAAGGCTTGTTTTTCTGTTAAAACCGTTGGAATTATTTTTAATATAATATCTGCTAATATCGTGAACGTTTTATCTATAAAATTCTCATTTTTTTGAGATCTGGGCATAGTGATCAAATTGTTTTTTTTTTTTTTTTTGCTTCAGTTCCTTTTGGAATGAGTTTCATCACATAGAAATGCTTACTACAAAAATAATAGAATAGGAAATTCCAATTCCATAAGTTTTTATGGGGAGGAGATTACCCCGAGGAAAGATGGTCGAGTGGTTCAAGACGTAGCATTGGAAATGCTATATAGACTTATGTCTACCGAGGGTTCAAATCCCTCTCTTTCCGCATTTCCCGTTTTTTCTCTTTTGGAAAAGATCGAAACCCCATTTTTTGGATTAAATCCGCCGAGAATAATATTCTATAACTAGCATTTCTTTAATTTTTAATTGAAGATCTTTTGTATCTATAATTTTATTAACTATTCCTTTATTTTGTGACAAATTGAAGGTCAAATAATGTGGTACTCTATTTCTATTTTTCCAAAGTTGACCCCAACTTTTTTTCATTCGAATTCTCAGTCTTTCTGGATCTTTTCCTTTTAAAGTTATAATATCTTGGGGTTTACAACGATAACTTGGTATATCCACTATATGATGATTGACTAAAATATGTCTATGATTAACTAGTTGCCTGGCTCCAGGAATAGTACGAGCTATACCTAATCGAAAAAGAATATTATCTAAACGCATTTCAAGTAATTGAAGTAAGACCTGGCCTGTTGACCCCTGAGCATTTTTAGCAATATGAACATATTGCCGTAATTGTCGTTCTGTTAAGCCATAATGAAAACGAATTTTTTGTTTTTCTTGTAAACAAACGAGATATTGAGATTTTTTCCACCAGGGTCGAGAAGATCGGTGAACACGTTTTTTATATTTAGGTCTTTTACTCGTAAGTCCTGGTAATGTTTTAAGACGGCGTATGATTTTGAACCGAGGTCCTAAATAACGGGACATAAAAAGCATTCCTTTTCCTTCCATTTCACAAATTTTTCTTTTGTTAGAATAATATGTTAGACCTTATCCGGCCTATATCTTGTTTCATGACAAGGTAGCAGCAATTTTTTTTTACTTTTGAAACCTTAGGCCCTTTCTTCTAAATTCATAATATCTTCAAAACGATTATATCTTCAAAAATCTTATGGGCATATAGAACTACTTTACGGTATAATATGTCATTCTGACAAGCAAATTAAAAAAAAAAAAAGAAGAAATAGTTGGATTAATCCATTAAGTCCATTCTCAAACAATTACAGATTTCAAAAAAGTTCAATTCAAAACAATTCTAAAAAATTAGATTATGGAAGTCAATATTCTAGCACTTATTGCTGTTGCACTTTTTATTTCGATTCCTACTGCTTTTCTAGTCATCATTTATGTAAAAACAATCAGCGAAAACAATTGATTGATTGATTACAAATTCGTTTATAAATAGTAGTAGTCGTATCAAAAAAAAGATTGATACTACTACTACTAATATACCCGTATTAAAAAGCATTAGATTCTTTTTTAGAGTCCACTTCTTCCCCATACTACAAGTGAAAGCGAAAAGGTAAACACTACCATTAAAGCAGCCCAAGCAATACCGGTTATATCCATATAAAAAATTTCCTTTTTTATTACTAATGATAAGAAAATTAATAACAATTGTGCAAAGTAGAAAAGATCGGAGATTTCAATTAAATAATAGTTCAAAAATAGTTAAAAAAGTTTCTTGACCACAAAAAAGTAGGCGACACCCAGATTTGAACTGGGGGATCAGGGATTTGCAGTCCTCTGCCTTACCACTTGGCTATGCCGCCAAACCCATCAATTTTTAGTAAAATAATGTTTGTTTCATTCTTGATTTTGTGTGTTTACTATAGTCTAAAACAAAAACCAATGCAAGTCAAAATAAAACCTCTTTTTTCTAAGTGCCAAATCCATAAAAAAAAAAAAGAAAACAGTTTTTCTCTATATGAGTTCTATATAAAAGAAAAGAATAAAAAAAAAGAAAATGTTTATGTTTACAATTCCCGATTTTAGTCAAATACAAATGAAAGGGTTTTTCCGTTTCATTGAAAAGGATATATTTGAAAAACTAGTTGATTTTCCACAAATTTCTAATACTGAAAAAGAAGTCAAATTTTTTTTTGGTAAAAATTATAAAATCATGGAACCCCCAACAACAGAAAGGAATGCGGTATATCAACGTTTTACATTTTCTTCAAAATTTTATGTACCAGGAATTTTTATTTATTGGAAACAAATGAAAAGGAAAAGAATGATATATCTCGGAGATATTCCTTTGATGAATGATCATGGAACATTTGTAATAAATGGAAATTATAGGGTCGTAGTTAATCAAATAATAAGAAGTCCCGGTATCTACTATAGTTTAGAACAAAAAAAAGCTGGAAATATATATACTGGCACTCTAATCTCTGATTGTGGAGAAAGGTTGAAATTCGAAATTGATATCAAAAAAAAACTATGGGTTCGTATAAGCAGAAAGAAAAAAGTTTCTATTTTAGTTTTCTTATTCACTATGGGTCTAAAAATTGAAGAGGTTCTTTATAATACTTATAATCTAACAGGATTTGAAGGTTGGGAATTAATTTGGAACGAAAAAATGAAACAAAAACTTTCACGAAAGGGGGGCCCCATTCTTACCTTTTATGAAGAACTCGAATCCATGAAATGCGATAGTAGTGATTTTGCTTTTTCAGAGTTTCTATATAAGAAATTGACTAACTTTATTTCAAAAAGATGTGAATTAGGAAGAATTGGTAGACGAAATCTAAATCAAAAGTTAAACCTCGATATACCTGATAACGAAATTTTTTTATTACCGCAAGATGTATTAGCTATTGTAGATTATCTGATTAAAGTAAGTTATGGTTTGGGTACGATCGATAATATCGATCACCTTCAAAATCGACATTTCTGTTCCGTGTCAGATTTCTTAAAAAAAGAAGTTGGATTAGCTCTAAATCGTGTGAAAGTTTTAATTCAAAAAAATATGCAAACAATAGAAATACTTGAAAATACCCAGAATAAACAAATAATGTTCCCAGAGTTTCCATTTATTTCCACCCAATTAACAAGAACTTTGAAACATTTTTTTGGGTTACACCCCCTATCACAATTTTTAGAGCAAACGAATCCGTTAGCAGAAATACTTCATGGAAGAAAAGTTAGCTTTTTAGGCCCTGGAGGTTTAACGGAGCGAACTGCTAGTTTTCGCGCACGAGATATTCATCCTAGTTATTATGGACGTTTTTGTCCAATTAATACTCCTGAAGGGCAGAATGCCGGGCTTATCGCCTCACTTGCAAATTCCGTAAACGTTGATGATTTTGGTTTTTTAAAAAGTCCATTCTATAATGTAACGAAAAAATCCAATGAAGACCATATGGTTTCTTATCTATTGCCAAATGAAGATAAAAATTACCGAATAGCTTTAGAAAATTTGTTGGCGGTAGATCATAAACTTCCAGAAAAGAAAAATACTCCAACTCAATATCGCCAAGATTTTCTATCTGTTGCATGGGAACAAATCCATTTCAGAAGTATTTTGCCTTTACAATATTTTTCCATTGGAGTTTCTCTGATTCCTTTTCTAGAACACAATGATGCGACTCGCGCTTTAATGGGTTCAAATATGCAGCGTCAAGCTGTCCCATTACTTCAACCAGAAAAATGCATTGTTGGAACTGGCCTAGAAGGCCAAGTAGCACTCGATTCAAGAATTTTAGCAACAAGTATTCAAGAAGGAAGAATCGAATATTTTGATTCGAAGACTATTGTGTCATCCCTGAACAGAAAAACAATAGAAACAATTTTAGAGATATATCAACGCTCTAATAGCAATATTTTGATTCATCAAAAACCTCAAGTAAATCAGGGTAACTATGTGAAAAGAGGGCAATTTATGGCAGATGGTTCGACCACAATAGGAGGGGAGCTCTGCTTAGGAAAAAATATATTAGTAGCGTATATGCCATGGCAAGGATACAATTTTGAAGACGCAATCCTTATCAATGAACGTCTTATCTATGAAGAAATTTTTACTTCTTTTCATATTACAAGGTATGAAACTATGATTTATATGGCAGAGTGTGAGATTTTAACAAAAGAAATACCTCAAATCGAAGCTTACTCACTTCGTCATTTGGATGAAAATGGTATTGTTAGGGTAGGTTCTTGGATACAACCGGGTGATGTTTTAGTGGGCAAATTAAAACCTCGTTCCTCCCAGGAAGTCTTACGTTTTCCAGAACTAAGATTATTACAAGATCTTTTTTGTACTCCTCGGACAAAAGAAACTTGTCTAAAAGCAAATGGCAAAGGTCGAGTTATTGATGTAAATTGGATCAAACTTCAAACATTATGGCAAGATAATTTAAGAAAAAGCCATCACGAAGATGATGATATAGAAGATGATTTTGAAAAAAATGATCAAACTGACCCTGGGGAGAATGATTCAGAAAAAGTGCATGTATATATTTTACAAAAACGTAAAATACAAGTAGGCGACAAAGTCGCCGGAAGGCACGGTAATAAAGGAATTATTTCCAAAGTTTTGTCTAGGCAAGAAATGCCGTTTTTACAAAACGGGAAACCTGTAGATATGATATTAAACCCTTTGGGAGTACCTTCTCGGATGAATGTAGGACAAATTTTTGAATGTTTACTTGGTTTAGCAGGAACCTTAATGAACAAACAGTATAGAATACCACCCTTTGACGAAAGATATGAGCAAGAAGCTTCTAGAAAATTAGTTTTTAATGAACTTCACAAAGCTAGTGAACAAACAGTGAATCCATGGGTTTTCGAACTGGAACATCTTGGAAAAACCAAGATTTTTGATGGAAAAACAGGAGAAATTTTGGAACAACCTGTAACCGTAGGAAAAGCTTATATGATGAAATTAATTCATCAAGTTTATGATAAAATGCACGCCCGTTCCACCGGAAGTTATGCAAGGATAACACAACAACCTGTACAAGGAAAATCAAAAGGAGGAGGTCAACGACTTGGAGAAATGGAAGTTTGGGCTTTAGAAAGTTTTGGTGTTGCTTCTATTTTACAAGAGATGCTTACTGTCAAATCTGACCATCTAAAAACTCGTACTAAAATACTTAGATCCATATTAGATGGGCATTCAGTACCTAAAGCTGAAACTGCTACGGAGTCCTTTCGCGTGCTTATTCGAGAATTACGATCTTTAGCTTTAGAATTGAATCATACTATTATATCAGAAAAAAACTTTCAGATAGAAAATAAATTCAATTTCAATCAAATTGCTTATGATTGACTCAAAGAAAAAACATCAAAAACTGAGAATTACATTAGTTTCGCCTGAACAGATTCGTGCTTGGTGTGAAAAAACTTTACCCAATGGAGAAAAGGTTGGACAAGTACTCAATCCAAGGACTATCGACTTAGTAACAAATAAACCAAAAAGAAACGGATTATTTTGTGAACGGATTTTTGGACCCGTGAAAAATGGAGTTTGTGCTTGTGAAAAAAAGCCTGGAGAAGAAAAGAAAGGCTTCCCCTTTGGAGATCGGAAAAAGAAAAAAACTTCCATTTGTGAACATTGTGGAGTTGAACTTGTAGACTCTCGAGTTCGAAGATACCGAATGGGGTACATTCAATTAGTATGTCCAGTAACTCATATCTGGTATTTCAAACGCATCCCTAGTTATATCGCGATGTTAATTGGGAAAAAAAATTCCGAAATAAAAGACCTAGTATACTGCAACGTGTGACTTGATCCTAAGTTCCGACTATACAGACCAAACTGTCATTCTAGCTATCATTAGAATGCTCTCAATTCTGACATGTCTTCCTCAGAATGAATACCATGAAGCTTAGAAAATAGTGAGAAATAGAAATTAGTCCAAGGTTTTATCTGCTTTTTGGCTTCGGTAAAATCTTTTTTTTAGGGATTATTCTCTTTAAGTTCAATCAGTTTCCTCTCTAAAATAGACGCTAGCTATGGTTATAGAAATATAATCGTTGCATATAACTTTTCATAAGTATTCTAACCATCGAAGTGGGACAGAGACCTAAAAGATTAAGTTCAAAAAAAAACGAACAACAGACAAGTAAACCCCAAGTCTAAAAAATTTTTTTCGAAAAAAACTATTGGGAAAAGACTACTCAATAATTCTATTTTTAAATTTTGCTAATTTTAGAACGTGAGCAATGGGTACTTTTTTGGATAGTTTTCTTTTGCTTATCCAAGCTAAAGAGAAGTTTTTTACCAAAACTTTTTAGAGTGACTTGAGTCGTATGAAAAGATAACTTTCACGTCCGATTCTAGAGGGAGATAGATAATCTATCCAAATATTTTTCTTGCTAGGCCCACAACTAATAGACCTACTATATCACGATTCCGGGGTCTATTACAACATGAAGACATTCCATCGTGGATGGATTTTATTGTTCCTTATATTTCTGGTTGGAATTTTGTCGAATTTCAAGAAAGAGAAATAGCTATTGGTGGAAATGCTATACAGAAACAATTAACTGGTTTGGATCTTCGTATTCTTCTGGATCAGTCATATATTGAATGGAAAAAGCTCTTAAAAAATTACAAAATTCAAAGAGGTAAAAACAAAATACAACAAAGAAACCATTTTTTGAGCAGACGCATAAAATTTGCTAAATATTTGATCCAAGCAAAAATCCAACCAGAATGGATGGTTCTATGTTTATTACCAGTTCTTCCCCCCGAATTAAGACCTATTTTTGCTTTGGGTCAACAAATGGTTGTGGAGTCAGATTTGAATAAACTTTATCAAAAAGTTCTTATTCGGAATAAGAATCTTCAAACTAGTTTCGAAATGCAAGGCGGTCCCTTTTATTCAACAGGAGATTTCTTGACTCTTCAAAAACGATTACTCCAAGAAGCCGTAGATGCACTTCTAGACAATGATAGAACCGTCGGACAACCGAGAAATTTTCATAATAGACCATATAAGTCATTTTCGGATGTGATTGCGGGTAAAGAAGGAAGATTTCGTACAAATTTACTTGGAAAACGAGTAGATTATTCAGGTCGATCCGTTATTATAGTGGGTCCTTCTCTGGCATTGCATCAATGTGGGTTACCTCGAGAAATGGCAATCAAGCTTTTTCAACCTTTTTTAATTCGTAGTCTTATTGGACGAGGTTTTGCTTCCAATCTGAGAGCTGCTAAAAATTTGATTCAAAAACGGAAAAACATTGTTTGGAAAATACTTAAAAAAGTAATGCTGGGGCACCCCGTATTGTTAAATCGAGCACCTACTCTCCACAAATTTGGAATATTAGCGTTTCAACCAATTCTAGTAAAAGAGCATGCCATTCGTTTACATCCATTAGTTTGTACGGGATTTAATGCAGACTTTGACGGAGACCAAATGGCTGTTCATGTACCTTTATCTCCAGAAGCTATTGTAGAAGCCCGTTTACTTATGTTTTCTTATACAAATATTTTATCTACAAGTCATGGAAGTCCTATTACAATACCAACACAAGATATGCTTCTTGGACTTTATATATTAACTGTTGAAAAACCACAAGATATTTACGAAATAAGATATCACCCATTTCAATCAAAAGAGATCATTTTTTTGAGAAAAAAGAATACTTATTTCTTAAGTTTTAATCATGTGTTCATAGCATTTCAAAAAAAACAAGTCCAATTAAACAACCCTTTATGGTTGAAATGGAAAGTAGCAAATGGAAGTATTCTTACCCCAACAGCCCGAGAAGTCCCTATTGAAATTCAATATCACCCTAAGGGCTTATCTCAGCAAATTTATGAACATTATGTGACTCAAAACGATCGAATAGAACAAATTATTTGTATATATATTCGAACGACCGTAGGTCGTGTTCTTTTCAATCGAGAAATCAAAAATGCTATAAAAACAACCTCAAAGCTTTTTGAATCCTCTCAAACGACGCCCGCTTTCTAAATCTCTTATCTTTTATGTGTACAGAGAGATCAAGGAGGTCTTTTATTTGAGGACTGGAATACTTTGCTGAATTAGATAATTGCGGAGGTTTCTTGTTATGAAACAAAAAAACCAAGTTCATTTTTATAATAAAGTGATGGATTTAACTGCCATGAAAGAGCTTATTCAAAAATTAATTGATCTCTTGGGAATGACATGTACATCGCATATTTTGGATCAATTGAAATTTTTGGGGTTTCACCAAGCTACTGAAGCATCTTTTTCATTAGCAATTGATGATCTTTTAGCAGTGCCATCGAAAGGATGGCTTGTTAAAGAAGAAGACCAACAAGCTTTTTATTCGGAAAAGCAAAATATTCTCGGCAATTTGCATACAGTCGAAACATTACGTCAATTAATGGAAAGATGGCATACTACAAGTGAATTTTTGAAAGAAGAAATGCACCCTAAATTTCATATAATAGAACCTTTGAATCCAGTCTATATGATGTCTTTCTCGGGAGCTCGGGGAAATAAATCTCAAGTTCACCAATTACTAGGTATGCGAGGGTTAATGTCAGATCCCCAAGGAAAAATCGTGGATCTACCCATTCAGGGCAATTTCCAGGAAGGGCTCTCTTTAACAGAATATATAATTTCCTCCTATGGAGCTCGTAAAGGAGTTGTGGATACTGCTATACGAACAGCGGATGCTGGCTATATTACACGTAGACTTGTTGAAGTCGTACAACATATAGTTGTACGTAAAATTGATTGTGGTAGTACTCAAGGTATTTTTTATAGTCCCCATACAAAGATCGGAAAAATCAATTTTTTGAACAAGATAATGGGGCGTGTATTAGCAGATCATGTATATATAAATAAAAGATGTGTTGCTACGCGCAATCAAGAAATTAGTGCTGGACTTTTTAAGCAATTCGTCAGTCTTTCGGTCCAATCAATATCTATACGAAGTCCTTTTACTTGCAAAAGTCTATCTTGGATTTGTCAATTATGTTATGGTCAAAGTCTTAGTCACAATAACTTGATCGAATTGGGAGAAGCAGTAGGTATTATTGCCGGTCAATCTATCGGGGAACCGGGAACTCAATTAACATTAAGGACTTTTCATACCGGAGGAGTTTTTACAGGTAATATCGCAGGAACTATACGAGCGCCTTTCAACGGAAGGATTCAATTCAATCCAAAGTTAGTTTATCCTATTCGTACATATTATGGGCATCCTGCTTATATTTGTTCTAAAAGTTTATTTTTAATTATAAAGGATAGTGGTGATAAGTTGGATTATTCGATTATTCCAACAAAAAGTTGGATTTTTGTTCAAAATTACCAAAATGTAGAATCGGAACAACTTATTGCTGAAATTCATACTAAAATTTCTTTTTTAAAGGAAAAAGTTATTAAATATATATATTCAGAATTAAACGGAGAAATGCACTGGAGTACTCTTCTATGGCATGAACCAAAAAATGTCCAAGGTAATGTTCATTGTACACTTGAAGCGGGTCATTTATGGATATTATCAGGAACTATATGCAAACCAAGACTAGCTTTTCCGTTTCCTAAAGATCAAGATCAAGTAACTATTCCCTTGCTGATTACCAAACAGCAAAATGATTTCGACTCTTCTGTAGACAATTTACTACAAAATTTGTCCTTTTATCGTTCCGAAGAAAAATTCATTCAAAATAAATTTTTTATCTCTATTCCAAAATTTTTGGATAATTTTGATTGCAATATTAAAGGAAAGAAACAAAAAAATCGCATTCTGGTTCCATTGCTTACTGGTTCAAAAAGACAAAAAAAGGAACATAGACTACTTTTTCCTAATTGTATTCTAAAAATTTCCCGAAACGGTCTTTTGAATAGAAATACAAGTTTCTATATATGGAACAATTCTCAATATAAGATTGTGAACTCAGAATTTCTAGAATGTATTTATTCGTCTAACAAATTTTTCTTGCTTGATCATATTTTTTGTCGAGTAGACACACAAAAAATCGGTAATAAAAAAAAACAAGTTTTTGGACTAGTCCAATTTCACAAAAAAAAACCAACTATTTTTGCGAAAATATTATCCATAAACATCTATTTTTATAGCTATAGAAAGATCAAAAAATCTTTACACATATTTAGACGCAAACAAAAAAATATTTTTAAAGAATTGCAACTAGAAAGGAACTATTTTCAAAAAAAAAGGGCTTACAAGAAAAAATCATTTGTATTACTACAAACCACCCTAGAATATCAAAAACCTAAGAATTCATCAAAAGTACGCTTTTGTACAGATCTTTTTAGAGAAGAAAACAAGTTACATATAAAAGAGAACAATTTTTTCCATGAAATCAAAAATCTCAAAACGAATGTTCATCTGATTTGGAATTGTTTAATTTTGATTTGGGAAAACAAATCGATAAAACCTAGGGAACCTAGGGCTTATACATGTATTACGTCCATACGAACAAAGAAGATTATTATCGACATGATTGAACTTAGTTTGACTCCGATAAATCAAAAACACAATCTAAAAAATTTAGTAATATTTTTTCATCAAGCTAAACTTTTATCTTCCAGCAAAAAGTATACAGCAACTTTTCGTTCATTATCTAAGGAAGACAAAAGTTTGTCTTGGATTATTCTAGCAACATCTGATTATTTTCAAATAAAACTATTACAAACTTTAGATATCATAAACGAATTTGAAGAAGTAAGTTTTTTAGGGCATTTATATCGTATTCATAAAGTTTTTCTAAATTGTAAGAAAAGATTGTTTAAGAGTCTTTACAACTATTTAAAAGTTTTCGAAGCCCCTAAATGTTATATTATGGACGAAAATAGCAAATTTTGGGAATCTCCAACAAAAAGAATTACTTTTTTTTCAAATTCAAAAAAGAACTGTGAGCAAAAATTTCCAATAAAAAATCTTGGCCAATTGCTTTGGCAAAAATTTGCTATATCAAGAAATGAATCATTTTCAGAATCGGGACAAATTATCGTTATTCGTGAAAAATCTTTAATAGTGCGATTAGCTAAACCCTACTTGGCTACTCCAAAATCTACTATTCATGGTAATTACGCAGAAATGATTAACCAAGGAAATTCGTTAATAACCTATTTGTATGAAAGATTTCAATCTAGTGATATAACACGAGGTCTTCCAAAAGTGGAACAATTTTTAGAGGCACATTCAAAAAATCCTGTAGTACAAAGTTTAGAAAATAGCTTTCGAAAATGGAACCAAGATATGACAATAACTCTTGGAAGTTTTTGGGGTTTAGTCATAAGTACTAAAATAACTTTGACGCAAGGTCAAATTCATTTAGTCAATCAAATACAAAAAGTTTATCAATCTCAAGGAGTACATATATGTGAGAAACACTTAGAGCTTATTATACAGCAAATGACCTCAAGAGTACTTGTGTCTAAGGACGTAATGCTTAATGTTTTTTTACCAGGAGAGCTCGTTTTCTTTTCGCGAGCACAAAAACTAGATCGGGCTTTCGACGAGGTAATCCACTATCAAACAAAAATTTTGGGGATAACAAAATCATCTTTTGAAACTACAAGTTTTATATCGGAGGCCAGTTTTCAGGAAACTACTCGAGTTTTAGCTAAAGCTGCTTTTCAAGGTCGGATTGATTGGTTGAAAGGACTGAAGGAAAATTTGATTCTCAGTAGTAAAATACCCGCCGGTACTGGAAAATGGAAAAAAAAAATCAAAAGGTTTCAAAAAGCGAAACTAAACAAAAAAATCTTCGTTTTTTTTCTATTCTAAAAAAAGAATAGAAAACTAAAAATTTAGAAAAGTCATAGATTCCGTAGGAATGGAAATTCTTTTAGAGAAGAGAAAAGCAAAACATGACAAACGTTTTCAAAAAAAAAAGGCGTGTTTCTAAAAAGAATGTTTTCAAAGATATGATAAAAGTAGCAGTTCATCTCGGACATCAAAAAAATGAGTTGAATCCGAAAATGCGTTGTTATATTTTGACTGAACGTGGAAATTTACATATTATCAATCTAGTTCGAACAATTCTTTTTTTATCTGAAGCTTGCGATCTTTTAATGGATGCCGCGAGAAAACGAAAGGAATTCCTTCTAGTTGGCACGAAAGGGTATGCAGCTGATTTAATAGCATCAACTGCCAAAAAAACTGGATGTCATTATATCAACTACAAATGGCAGGGTGGCTTGTTAACGAATTGGTCTACCACAAAAGAAAAACTTGAGAGGTTTAGAAATTTGAAACAAAAATATAAGTCGGGGCTGTTCCATCGAAGACGTACGAAAAAAGAAATTGCACTTATTGAAAAGCAATTAGAACTTCTACAACAGTATTTAGAAGGAATTTTCTATATGAAAAAGTTACCTGATATTGTAATAATCGTTGATCAACAAAAGGAATCTACTGCTGTTAGAGAATGCAGAGCGCTGGGCATTCCCACAATTAGTTTAGTTGATACTAATTGTGATCCAGATTTCGTAGATATTCCAATTCCAGCCAATGATGATGCCCGTGGATCCGTTGGATTAATTCTGAACAAATTAATGTCAGCTGTTTCTTCTGGTTATAATAATTAGTCAAATCATTTTTCGAAGTAAGCGCAAAGCTCGCTCTTCATTTTTTTTTTTTTTTTAGTGAAAATTCAGAAATCATTCCTTCAGAAAAAAATAAGTGATTTTTTTGAAAAAGGATAATATGAACATATTGCAAAATAGTATTAGTATACTAAATAATTTCAATCATTTTGGAGAAATTTCTGGTGTAGAGGTAGGCCAACACTTGTATTGGCAAATAGGCGGGTTTCAAGCTCATGGACAAGTACTTATAACTTCTTGGTTTGTTATTGCTATTTTACTAGGTTTCGCTATTATAACTATTCGAGATCCGCAAACTATTCCAACAGGAAAACAAAATTTTGCTGAATACATTCTTGAATTTCTTCGAGATTTGACCAGAACTCAAATTGGCGAGGAACATTATGTTTCTTGGCTTCCTTTTATTGGAAGCTTATTTTTTTTTATCTTTGTTTCTAACTGGTCCGGTGCTCTTGTTCCTTGGGGTATTTTTCAAATACCGCACGGCGAATTGGCTGCACCTACAAATGACATTAATACTACAGTTGCTTTAGCTTTACTTACGTCAGTAGCCTATTTCTATGCGGGTCTTTCAAAAAAAGGATTAAGTTTTTTTGGTAAATATATTCAACCAACTCCAATATTGTTACCAATTAATATCTTAGAAGATTTTACCAAGCCTTTATCACTTAGTTTTCGACTTTTTGGAAATATTTTGGCAGATGAATTAGTAGTCGCCGTTCTTGTTTCTCTAGTTCCTTTAGTTGTTCCTATACCTGTAATGTTTCTAGGATTATTCACAAGCGGAATTCAGGCTCTCATTTTTGCGACTCTCGCTGCAGCTTATATAGGTGAATCCTTAGAAAATCATGATTAAATCATTTATAGGAATCCAATCTTAATAAAATATTCAATGGACTAAGCTGAAAAAAGCTGAAAAAAAGTATACTAACTAGGTTTTTAGTATTATCAACTATTCAATACATTTTTTTAAGTAAAAGGAGATTATTATGAATCCTATGATTTCTGCCGCTTCTGTTATTGCTGCTGGGTTAGCCGTCGGACTTGCTTCTATTGGGCCGGGTGTTGGCCAAGGGACTGCTGCCGGTCAAGCTCTAGAGGGTATTGCGAGACAACCTGAAGCAGAAGGTAAAATACGAGGTACATTATTGTTAAGTTTAGCATTTATGGAAGCTTTAACTATTTATGGGTTAGTTGTTGCTTTAGCACTGCTATTTGCTAATCCTTTTGTTTGAGAATTCAATCTTCCCCTCTACGGAATTACTTGTCCTGGAGGGGCTGCCTCGATTTCTACTGTTACTCTCTGAATAAGTAATGAGATCATAAATACCAAAAATTGAGCTGTTTATTTATAAACTTTTCTAAATTAAGTTTATTTATAAACTTTTCTAAATTAATAAAACTAAGTACAAAAGGTGTTGGAATGACGGAATTTTTGATTTTGCAAAATTTTTATCTATAAGGGGAGACCATATGAAAAAAGTAATTGATTCTTTCGTTTATTTAAGCTATTGGCCCTTAGCTGAAGGCTTTGGATTAAATACTAATATTTTGGAAACAAATATAATCAATTTAAGTGTAGTGTTTGGCATACTCATATTTTTTGGAAAGGGAGTGTGTGCGAGTTGTAGTTTTGAATAATATAGCTGAGATGAACCAGCTGCGCTTTCAATAAGATACAAAAGTGCATAATCTCAACGAATTACTTCTATACGGGGACTAGAGAAGTACTACCGCATTTCGTAATTAATGAGTACGGAGAATGTTCGTTGAATGGTTAAAGCAGAACTGCTTAAAGTCCAAATTGAATAGAACAGGGTGTATTCTTTCCACCACTGTGTCTAGTGTTGTGTTAAAGGACATAGTTGGAGATTACTCCACTAGATAGATAATATTCATATCTCTGGAAACAGTAAAAGAATCGGGATCTCCCAATTTATGCGAAATTGAACTAACAACCTACACAAAAGAGATATTATTCAAAGGAAAAAAACAACTTTGTCAAACAAAAAGAAAAAAAATTCCCCCTTGACAAAAGAGTCTTCATAGTTAAAAGATGTTTCATACCTCTTAAGCAGAAAGGCAGGCTTGGTACCGGAAACTGAGCAAGAGAGCCGAATGAAATGAAAATTTCATGTTCGGTTTGGGAAGAGATTATTTATTCAAATTTCGGAGATTAAAGAAGAGATGATCTACTTTCATTAAGTAATCTATTAGATAATCGTAAACTCAAGATTTGTCAAACTATTCAAAATTCAGAAGATTTATGTAACGGAGCTGCCGATCAACTTGAGAAGGCTCGAGCTCGGTTACAAGATGTTGAAAAAAGAGTAAATGAAATTCGAAAAAACGGATACCTACAAATTGAAGAAGAAAAAGAAAATCTCATTAAAGCTGCTTCAGCAAATTTAAAACAACTGGAAGATTCTAAAAATGAAACTGTTTGCTTTGAACAACAAATAGTAATTGATCAGGTAAGACAACAAGTTTCTTGTCAAGCTTTACGAAACGCTTTAATAACTTTAACTAACTGCTTGAATAACGAATTGCATTTATATATTATCGACTATAATATTGATCAGCTTAAAGACATGAAAAGAATTTTTGACTAGATAGGTTTTCCTTTTTTTCAAAACAGATATATTAGGAGGAGTCATGATAACTATTCGGCCTGACGAAATTAGTAGTCTTATACGTGACCAAATCGAGCAATATAATAACGAAGTCCAAGTGATTAATATGGGCATTGTACTTCAAGTAGGAGACGGTATTGCTCGTATTCATGGTCTTTGTGAAGTAATGGCAGGGGAATTGGTCGAATTTGAAGATGGTACAATCGGTATTGCTCTAAATTTAGAGACTAATAATGTTGGAGTTGTTTTAATGGGGGATGGTTTGACAATTAAAGAAGGAAGTTCCGTGAAAGCAACAGGTAAAATTGCGCAGATACCAGTAAGTGATGCTTTTTTAGGTCGTATTGTAGACGCTTTAGCCCAACCTATTGACGGCAGAGGTCCAATTTCTGCTTCGGAAGTCCGACTGATTGAATCTCCTGCTCCGGGTATTATTTCGCGCCGGTCCGTCTATGAACCTCTTCAAACAGGACTTATTGCTATTGATTCTATGATTCCTATAGGACGAGGTCAACGAGAATTAATTATTGGCGACAGACAGACTGGTAAGACAGCCGTAGCTACAGATACTATTCTTAACCAAAAAGGACAAAATGTTATATGTGTCTATGTAGCAATTGGTCAAAAAGCTTCTTCTGTAGCTCAAGTAGTTAAAACATTACGAGAACGTAGCTCAATAGAATATACTATTGTTGTATCCGAACCTGCAGATTCGCCTGCTACACTACAATATCTTGCTCCTTATACAGGAGCAGCTTTAGCTGAATATTTCATGTATAAAAAGCAACATACTTTAATAATTTATGATGATTTATCTAAACAAGCACAAGCTTATCGACAAATGTCTCTTCTATTAAGAAGACCACCTGGCCGGGAAGCTTACCCTGGAGATGTTTTCTTTTTACATTCGCGCTTACTTGAACGAGCAGCTAAATTAAATAATCAGTTGGGTGAAGGAAGTCTTACTGCTCTACCTATAGTAGAAACACAAGCTGGAGACGTTTCAGCGTATATTCCTACTAATGTAATTTCTATTACTGATGGACAAATTTTTTTGTCTGCCGATCTCTTCAATGCAGGGATACGCCCTGCCATTAATGTAGGTCTTTCTGTATCTAGAGTCGGATCCGCGGCTCAGATAAAAGCAATGAAGCAAGTAGCCGGAAAATTGAAATTAGAGTTAGCTCAATTTGCAGAGTTAGAAGCCTTTGCCCAATTCGCTTCTGATCTTGATAAAGGTACTCAAGATCAATTAGCAAGAGGTCAACGGTTACGCGAGCTACTCAAACAACCTCAAGCAGCCCCTTTAAGTGTTGAAGAGCAAATAGCTACTATTTTTATTGGGACAAATGGATATCTAGATCGATTCGAAGTTCAATTTGTTAAAAAATTTCTAGATCAATTACGAGAGTATTTAAAAAATAGTAAACCTCAATTCGGAGAAATTATACGTACAACTAAGACATTAACCGAAGAAGCAGAAACGATGTTAAGAGAAGCTATTAAAGAACAAATTGAACTTTTTGTTCTTCAATTAAAAAAATAATGCGTCCAATAGGATTTGAACCTATATTTAAGGTTTAGAAGACCTCTGTCCTATCCATTAGACGATGGACGCTCTTTCTCTCTCTTTTTTTTCTATGTTGATCACGAGTTTTCGTGATCAACTTAGAAAAAAATTTTGAATTCCATTGTTTTCTAGAATAGCAGGTAGCATTTCATGGAAATGGAACCCGCATAATTAGCTTGGAGGGTTAAAGGTTATGACACATTTCGAATGCTTCTAATTGAGAATCGAACACAAAATTTCATTTCATTCGGCTCATGGGGTATATCCAACTAGTAAAGGTTAGTTTCTCCCATATATGGGTTCATTTTTTTTTTTGTTTTTGTTAAGTCGATTTTTATAAATGAAAAAAATAACTAGAAATTCCAACTTTCTGCTTGTTTCGTTATCTATTTATAGGTTTTGTGGTCTTCAGTAACCTAAGGGTCACCAAGTGCAAACTTCAAATAAACGAAAGTCATCTATAACTAAATTGCATTTTTATTCTATTTTGGAGGAATTACCCGCCTGTTTTCCTTTTTTTATAGCCTTCTGCAAAATTCATTGTTACAATGAAATAATAAGAATAATAAAATGGAAAGGAAAAACGAAATAAAAAAAAGGAGGGGACAAATGATATCAGAAGGTCAATTGTTGCTAGCCCTTGTTTTGGCTTTGATAACAAGTATTTTAGCTTTCCAATTGGGGAAAGAACTTTATGAATAATTATCTATTTAGTTTCTATCTAGAACAAAGAAAAAACTCTTTTTTTTGTCAAGACACGATAACTTAATCTTTTTATATATTCACAGCAAGTGATGAACTTAATCTTTTTCTCGCTAGGAGAGATGGCTGAGAGGACCAAAGCGGCGGATTGCTAATCCGTTGTACGGACAATCCCGTATCGAGGGTTCGAATCCCTCTCTCTCCGTTATGTTATTATTGATTGAAATTAATTAACCTTCTTCTTTACGGCCAGGATTACGCCCTGGGTCATTTGATAGAAATCCAAAGATAAAAAGGGAAATAAAGAAAATCACTATTGTATAAACAAATACCTTAAGAGTAAGCATTGCGTAATCTCCGAGATCTTTAATTAGATTAATAAATAAAAACACATATTTTTTTTAGCGAAAACTTACGACTGCTTGCCAAACAAAAGCCAATAGAAAAAAAAACACGGGAATTATTGGCATTATATTCACAAGTGGATCAAAATTCGCATAAGCTTCGGGTAGTTTACAAAAAAAAAGATTGCTTGAAACAACAAAAGTATTTTGGAAAAAAAGAATAGTTAGCATTACAGGTCTCCATCAATCAGTTTTGAGTTTATATTGTTTAAAAAGGAATCGTTTGACTGAAAATTTTTTCAGACATTATTTTACTAGATCTAATAGAAAAAGATCAACCCCCCCCCCCCTCTCCTAATTTTTAACTTTTTCAAAATTATGACCAAATAATATCTAAGTTCTATTTATATTACACTACACAGTGTTGAAAAGCAGAAAACATAAAAATGGGACGTCGCCAAGCGGTAAGGCAACAGGTTTTGGTCCTGTTATTACAAAGGTTCGAATCCTTTCGTCCCAGAAAACTTTTCAGTCCAAAATATCTTTTCGGACTATGGATTCTTAGATATTATCCAAAAACCACGTTTATGAACTTGACAAATTCCTAGTTTGTTGGATATTATGCGAATACTGGCCCCTATCGTCTAGTGGCCCAGGACATCTCTCTTTCAAGGAGGCAGCGGGGATTCGACTTCCCCTAGGGGTACGAGAAAAGGAGTGGTTTAAAAAGTCTTTTCTCTTTCCGGGTCGATGCCCGAGTGGTTAATGGGGACGGGCTGTAAACTCGTTGGCATTATACCTACGCTGGTTCAAATCCAGCTCGACCCAAAGCTTTAGTTTCAATGTTGTTAGATAGAAAAGAGAACAAGCAGATACTTGCTGGGAAGGAAAAAAAAGATCGGACCAAGTTTACTAAAAACTAAAAAAAGTAAAGGGATTGTAGTTCAATTGGTTAGAGTACCGCCCTGTCAAGACGGAAGTTGCGGGTTCGAGTCCCGTCAGTCCCGATCTATTCTATCAAGTTCTTTTTGCTATGAACTTTTTCCATCTTTGATTTTGATATCTATCTGCAGATATTTTCTATACCTTCACATTTTCTTTCTATTCTAGAGATAACAGAAATAGGAAAAAGTCTGCTATCGAGATCGAACCGATTAGCATCACATTACAAGTGCGATGCTCTAACCTTTGAACTAAGCAAAACAGTCTAATGCTGCAATAGTTGATTTATGCGAAACTATTCTAGAACAAACTAATTTTTTCTTGAAAAAAAGAAACGTCTACCTTTGTTTTTGAGTTTGAACATTTTGAAAATTTGTTGATCTGAATACTAGGCTTCTTACACTTAAGTAGAAGGGGATATGGCGGAATTGGTACACGCTACGGACTTGATTAAATTGAGCTTTAGTAGGAAATCCTACTAAATGATAGCTTTCCAATACAGGGAAACCCGAGATAGTTCGAATGGGCAATCCTGAGCCAAATCCAAGTCAGAGGATTCTCTGACTAAAAAAGGTAGATAGGTGCAGAGACTCGATGGAAGTTATTCTAACTATGAATATCATTCAAATCAACTGGATTTCATTTTCTAGAGAGAAAAGAAATCCGTTATAGAGCGAATAAAGAGAGAGCCCATTTCTACATGTTCTTTTCAGCACCAATGAAATTTGGAGTAGTCAGAAAATCCGTTGGTCTACGAGACCTTGAGGGTTCAAATCCCTCTATCCCCAAGTTTGGCAAAATATTGCAAATATTAGTGTTGGATTGACTAATTTATTAGTTTATTTTAAAAATAAAGGGTGAGCATAGTCATAGTAAGTTTAGTTATCACTCTGTGAGAAAAAATTCGTGTTACCGGCCGGGATAGCTCAGTTGGTAGAGCAGAGGACTGAAAATTCTCGTGTCACCAGTTCAATTCTGGTTCCTGGTATTCAATTCTGTTTTGATTACTATTAAGTAAAGTAATTTAAAGCTTTATCCTTATGCTGTGATTTCGATTAATTCTTTTTTTAGTCCTTCTTGGTAAAGCAGAATCCAAATCATATTGTCTTGATGACTCTTCTTTTTGCTTGATATTTTTTTTATATTTCTCACAAAATCTCATCCATCTTGCAAAGAGTTTTTCTTTGATGAACATAGACTAAGACCTAGATTTTGATTTCTTATACACCTCAAAGTTCATTAAGTAATAACCATTTTTCTGAGGTTTCATACTCGTTATATACTTTGAATGGAGATGAAACCGAGACCATATCATCTCAACTCAGATGAATCAATATTTCTATTGCTTCTAATCATACTATTTTTCCCTCCTGATATATAAACAGATCCTTTTCTGTCAAGGTCATTTTTCATTTTATTGAATTAATTTGATGAGAAAAGGATATTATCTATGTTTTAATATATCATTGTTTGCAAAAATGTTATTTATATGTATATGACCTACTTAACTCAGTGGTTAGAGTATCGCTTTCATAAGGCGAGAGTCATTGGTTCAAATCCAATAGTAGGTATAAATCGAAATCTTCTAAGACTGGCTCGAGCCCCCCCCGAAAAAAAAAAGGGGGGGGGGAGCTCTAATTAGGTAAAACTGCGTTTATAGCTTCTAATCTGGTTCTAGCTCTTTTGATAGCTAGATCAACTTCAATTTTTTGTCTTTTGCCTAGAACTCGATTTGCGTTAGCTTTAGCTTGTTGAAAAACTTCCTGTGCTTCTTGAGGATCAATGTCAACACCCTTCTCTGCATCATTTACCCATAAAATAATTTGATTTTGCTCTATCTTGGCAAAACCACCCATCAAAGCAATAGTAGACCATTTTTCATTAATACGTATTTTCATAACCGCTATATCCACAGCAGTAACAAGTGAAGCATGGTTTGGTAAGATGCCAATTTTACCACTATTAGTGGAAAGTATGATTTCTTTTACTTGGGAATCCCAAACAACTCGAGTAGGAGTTAATACACGAAGATTTAGTGTCATTTTTTTAAATTCAAATTTTACTTATTAATAGCCTTCGCGGTAGATTTCTCTTATCATTTTATAACTTCATCGATATTACCAATCAAGTAAAAGGATTGTTCAGGGAGACCATCTAAATCTCCGGCAAGAATCATTTGAAAACCTCTTGTTGTTTCAATAAGACTAACATATTTCCCTGGGGAACCCGTAAAAACCTCTGCTACAAAAAAGGGCTGTGATAAAAAACGTTCAATTTTTCGTGCTCTGGCTACAGTTAATCGGTCTTCTTCTGATAATTCATCTAGTCCAAGAATAGCTATAATATCTTGAAGTTCTTTGTAACGTTGCAAGGTTTGTTTCACTTCTTGTGCAATTTCATAATGTTTTTCACCTACAATCCTAGGTTGAAGCATTGTAGATGTGGAATCTAATGGGTCAACTGCTGGGTAGATTCCTTTGGCAGCTAATCCTCTAGAAAGTACAGTAGTAGCATCCAAATGTGCGAATGTTGTAGCAGGAGCGGGATCAGTCAAGTCATCCGCAGGTACATAAACTGCTTGGATAGAGGTTATAGACCCTTTTTTAGTAGAAGTTATTCTCTCTTGCAAAGAACCCATTTCTGTACTAAGGGTTGGTTGATAACCTACAGCAGAGGGCATTCTGCCCAATAGAGCGGATACTTCAGATCCAGCTTGAACAAAGCGGAAAATATTATCTATAAATAAAAGTACATCTTGTTCGTTCACATCTCGGAAATATTCTGCCATAGTTAGGGCGGTTAAACCAACTCTCATACGAGCTCCTGGTGGTTCATTCATTTGGCCATAGACCAGAGCTACTTTGGATTCTATTATATTTTTTTCATTGATTACTCCGGATTCCTTCATTTCCATGTAAAGATCATTTCCTTCACGAGTACGTTCTCCTACGCCGCCAAAAACGGAAACACCACCATGAGCTTTAGCTATGTTATTGATTAACTCCATAATTAGCACTGTTTTACCCACTCCTGCTCCCCCAAAGAGACCAATTTTGCCACCACGTCGGTAAGGTGCTAAAAGGTCCACGACTTTAATGCCTGTTTCAAAAATTGCCAAATTAATATCTAATTGTGAAAAGGCAGGGGCGGGTCGATGAATAGGAAATGTTGTACTTGTGTCTATAGGACCTAAATCATCAACAGGTTCTCCAAGAACGTTGAAAATTCGTCCCAGAGTCATTTTACCGACGGGTACACTAAGAGAAGCTCCTGTATCAATTACTTTCATTCCTCTCATCAAACCGTCTGTCGCGCTCATAGCTACAGTTCTAACTGTATTGTTTCCCAATAACTGTTGTACTTCACAAGTAATATTAATTTCCTTACTGCCTATTTGACCTTTCACAATCAAAGAATTGTAAATATTAGGTAGATTCCCCAGAGGGAAGGATACATCCAGTACCGGACCAATTATTTGAGTAATATGTCCTACATTTTTTTGTATCTTTGTTGATACAAAAAAAATAAAACTTTGGGTTCTCATAAAAATCAAAATTAAAAGCATGATTGAAAAAATCCAAGAAGTCCATATCAAATCAATTGAATCAGTCAAAAACTAACTCGATTTTATTTTACTCTTTTGTAGTAGGTTAATAGCATAATTCAATCTTTTTTTGTTTTACATGTTCAATGAATAAGAAAATAAACTACATCTTTTTTATATTTATACATTTATCCTAGAAATATTCTGAGAAGAATGACTTTTCAAAGTAAAAATTGGGTTGCATTATATATAAAAAAATTTTAAAATAAAAAGTGTATCCAAAATCTACCAATAAGGAAGAAAAGAGTCTATAAAAGAAAATGTCGAGCAGACCTCGTTCTTGTCAGAAATATGATTTGATTTAGGGAGGGACTTATGTCACCAAAAACAGAAACTAAAGCAAGCGTAGGATTTAAAGCTGGTGTTAAAGATTATAGATTAACTTATTATACTCCAGAGTATCAGACTAAGAACACTGATATCTTGGCAGCATTCCGAGTAACTCCTCAACCCGGAGTACCGCCCGAGGAAGCAGGCGCAGCGGTAGCTGCTGAATCTTCTACAGGTACATGGACCACAGTTTGGACTGATGGTCTTACTAGTCTTGATCGTTACAAAGGACGATGCTATGATATCGAACCTGTTCCGGGAGAAGACAATCAATTTATTGCTTATGTAGCATATCCTTTGGACCTTTTTGAAGAAGGTTCTGTTACTAACATGTTTACTTCTATTGTGGGGAATGTTTTTGGTTTTAAAGCTCTACGAGCTCTACGCCTAGAAGATTTGCGAATTCCTCCTGCTTATATCAAAACATTTCAAGGTCCACCTCATGGGATCCAAGTAGAAAGAGATAAATTAAACAAATACGGACGTCCTTTGTTGGGATGTACCATCAAACCTAAATTAGGTCTATCTGCTAAAAATTACGGTAGAGCAGTTTATGAATGTCTTCGTGGCGGACTAGATTTTACTAAAGATGATGAAAATGTAAATTCTCAACCCTTTATGCGTTGGAGAGATCGCTTTGTTTTTTGCGCGGAAGCTATTTATAAAGCTCAAGCTGAAACAGGTGAAATTAAGGGACATTACTTAAATGCTACTGCGGGTACATGTGAAGAAATGATAAAAAGAGCAGTATTCGCAAGAGAATTAGGGGTTCCGATTGTTATGCATGATTATTTAACAGGAGGTTTCACTGCAAATACCACTTTAGCTCATTATTGCCGAGATAATGGCTTACTTCTTCATATTCATCGTGCAATGCATGCAGTTATTGATAGACAAAAAAATCATGGTATGCACTTCCGTGTACTGGCTAAAGCATTACGAATGTCCGGTGGAGATCATATTCATGCCGGTACTGTCGTAGGTAAACTTGAAGGAGAACGAGAAATTACTTTAGGTTTTGTGGATTTACTTCGTGATGACTTTATTGAAAAAGATCGAAGTCGTGGTATTTATTTCGCGCAAGATTGGGTATCTATGCCAGGTGTTCTGCCTGTTGCTTCAGGAGGTATTCACGTTTGGCATATGCCTGCTTTGACCGATATCTTTGGAGATGACGCTGTATTACAATTTGGTGGAGGAACCTTAGGACATCCTTGGGGAAATGCACCCGGTGCCGTAGCTAATCGGGTTGCTTTAGAAGCTTGTGTCCAAGCTCGTAATGAAGGACGTGATCTTGCTCGTGAAGGGAATGAAGTAATTCGTGAAGCTTGTAAGTGGAGTCCTGAACTAGCTGCTGCTTGTGAAGTATGGAAAGAAATCAAGTTTGAATTTGATAGTGTGGATACGCTATAGTAGTTTCAACTAGGAAACTTTTGATTTCTATTTTTCGGGGGTCTGGGGGTCTACCCAGACTCTTTCATTGATTCTTGTTGGAGTTTACTTAGTATTTTTGGTCAGGAGTTAGCAGCTCAGTGGAAAAGAGCCCACGGTTCCAGACCATGATGTCAAGGGTTCAACCCCCTTCTAGCTCATAATAGATTTCATATAGAAAAAACTTTATACACTTCCAGATGTGCGATTTTTCTTTCTAGCATTGTCTGTGAATAATATACAATGTTAGAAAGAAAAAGAAACAAATTTCTATTTTTTTCTATGGTAAATTCTAACTTATCTTCCATTTTTGTACCTATAGTGGGTTTAGTTTTCTCGGCCCTTACAATGGTACTTTCTTTTTTGTACATCCAAAAAGATGAAATATTATGAAAACGAAGAATTAGTTTCCCAATCTTAAAAATGTTGATACAAAGCTAGTGAAAGTAAGGAATAGCCCGTCTCGCCCTTGCTTATTCCTTCTCTTCACTTCAATTTAATTGAGATATGACTTATATGAATCATCAATCAAAAAGGCTTTGGATAGAGTCTATCCAAGGTTCTCGAAGAAAAAGTAATTTTTTGTTTGCCTCTGTTCTTTTTGCAGGTGCATTAGGTTTTTTTCTAGTTGGATTTTCAAGTTATCTTGGCAGGAACCTTATACCCCTACTGTTTTTTGAAAAAATACTTTTTATTCCACAAGGGATTATAATGTGTTTTTATGGTATTGCAGGCCTTTTTTTTAGCTTTTATTTTTGGTGTACAATTTTTTTTGATGTGGGTAGTGGTTACAATCAGATTGATGAAAAAAAAGGAATTATATGTCTTTTTCGTTGGGGATTCCCAGGAAGAACTCGTCGTGTTTCTTTACGATTTTCTATCGAAAATGTTCAGATGATCACAATGCAAGTACAAAAAAGTCTTTTTTCTAGCCACCATGTCCTTTATATGAAAGTAAGGGGATTACCAGACATTCCTTTAGCTCGTACTGGGGAAAAAATTCATCAAAAAGAAATGGAACAAAAAGCTGTAGAATTAGCTCGTTTTTTGCGTGTGTCTATTGAAGGAGTTTGATTAGACATAGACAATTCTATAAAAATATTTGTAGTTTTCATTTTAAAAATGAATTGAGAAGAATCCATGGGTTTGATACCTCATTCTATAATTCGTATTATATCTCGACTTCGATCAGAACTCATGAATAAATCAAGTTCATTAGTTATTCATCACATAGAAGTTACACAAAATAGAGCAGCTGTTTCTTTACGATATGTTGCATGTTTTATAGTATTGCCGTGTCTAATTTCTATTTCACTAGAAAAATGCGTAGAATCGTGGGTCACTTTTTGGTGGAATACTAGTTCATCCAAAATATTAGATTATTTACAAGAAGAAAATAATCTAGTAAGAGTTAGTCAAATAGAAGAACTTTTGCTCTTTGAAACAACAGTAGAAGATTTTTCGGAAACACATTTAAAAAAAAATTTTTTGTTCGAGTTGTACAAAAAAGATTGTATCCAAATAGTTACACATTTAGGAACAAATCTTTTAGAATTTATTATTCTAAGCACTTTTCTTTTTATGAGTCAAAAAAAGCTTACAATTTTCTTTTCTTGGATTCGAGAAATTTTCTATAGTATAAACGATACAATGAAAGCTTTTTCAATTCTTTTAATGACTGATCTATGCATTGGGTTCCATTCACCTCATGGTTGGGAAGTCCTTATCAGTTGGATTTCTGAAAATTATGGATTTGTGCATAATGACCAAATCATTTTTAGTCTTGTTTCAACTTTTCCTGTTATTCTAGATACAATTTTGAAATATTGGATTTTCCGCCGATTTAATCGTATATCTCCGTCTCTTGTAGTAATCTATCATTCGATGAATGAATAAAAAATCAGGCCTTTTTTCTTCTCGATTTATAATATTAAAGAATAAATGTAAAATGAAAAACCATCTTTAGGTTGAATAATAAATGAAACGGAGATAAAGAATAGTTCTCGATTCTTCAAAAAAAAAATTTTAAACGAAAAATGATGGAAAAAAAAAATGTTTCTGATTGGATTAGAATATTGGTGGTTCTATCAATCTCCACTTTCATAACGATAAATATAACAACTCGTATTTCTTTTTCAAAAGCATATCCTATTTTTGCCCAAAAAAGTTATGAGAATCCTCGAGAACCTACTGGACGTATTGTATGCGCCAACTGCCACTTGGCTAAAAAACCTGTAGAGATCGAAGTTCCGCAATCTGTGCTTCCTAATAGCGTTTTTGAAGCAGTTGTGAAAATTCCTTATGACACACAAATCAAACAAGTTCTAGTTAACGGGAAAAAGGGAAACTTAAATGTAGGAGCTGTTTTAATCTTACCCGAAGGTTTTGAACTAGCTCCTCCGGATCGTATTTCTCCTGAAATAAAAGAAAAAATAGGTAATCTACCTTTTCAAAATTATCGCCCCTTCCAAAAAAATATTCTTGTAATAGGTCCTATTCCTGGTCAAAAATACAAGGAAATTGTATTTCCAATCCTATCCCCGGATCCTGCTCTAAAAAAAGAATCGCACTTCTGGAAATATCCTATATATGCCGGAGGTAATAGAGGAAGAGGTCAAGTTTATCCTGATGGTAGCCAAAGCAATAATACAATATTTAATGCTTCATTAACGGGTAGAATCAGCAAAATTTTACGTAAAGAGAAAGGGGGATACGAGGTACTGATTGAGAATATATCGCAAGGCCGATCTGGTGTTGACATAATACCTCCGGGCCCCGAACTTCTTGTTTCAGAAGGTGATTTTGTTAAGGCAGATCAACCATTAACAAATAATCCTAATGTGGGTGGATTTGGTCAGGTAAATGCGGAAATAGTACTGCAAGACCCATTTCGTATTCAAGGTCTTTTATTCTTCTTAACGTCGGTTGTTTTGGCGCAGATTTTTCTGGTACTTAAAAAGAAACAATTTGAAAAAGTTCAATTATCCGAAATGAATTTTTAGCTCGTATTTTCTCTTTTTTTTTCGTTTTTATGATAGGTCATCATACTTTGACTAAAAGTTTGAAAGATGCCGACCTTACCTTTTAAGGTAAGGTCAGTTAAGTATATTTTTCTTATTATAGGGATGACCCTAATCCTGAATAGGAGCCGTAGAAAAAGATACCGACCAAACTAATTACAAGAATACCCGTTACGGTACCTACCAACCAAAGAGGTATTCTCCCGGTAGTATCAGCCATGTTTATTACTCCTCTTCCATTTTATTGAAATTTAATAGTTATACTCAAAAAAAAATCGTCCTAAATTTTGTTATAAATCATTTCTTTCAGAATGAAAAAAATTTGTGTGTGTGTTTTTTTTTTTTAATTGAAAAAGTAACTGGAGAATAAAACAGCAAGTACAAAAATAAGTAACAATCCCCAGTATAGGCTGGTACGATTTAATTCTACACTTTGTTCGTTCGGATTTGATTGTGTCATAGCTTAATATTTTATCGTTGGATGAACTGCATTGCAGAAATGGATCCCAAAAAAAAGACTGTAGGGACAGCTAAACCGTGAATAGCCAGCCATCGAACGGTAAAAATTGGATAGATTCTATCTATAGTCATTAGTGTCTCCTAAAAAGATTTAGTAAAATTCTCCAGCTGTTCTAAAGAATCAAAACGGCCAGTTATTAAAGGAACTTCCTGTTGATTTTCTGTGAAATACTCGTTTGGTCGAGGACTTCCAAAAACATCATAAGCCAACCCTGTACTGACGAATAACCAACCTGCAACAAACAGAGAAGGTATAGTAATGCTATGAATAACCCAGTATCGAATACTTGTAAGAATGTCCGCAAAGGATCGTTCTCCGGTATTTCCAGACATATGCAACTCCAATAATAATGAATTAATGAATATTAATTCTATTTTATATCGGCAAAGGGAATTGATCCCCTAAACTAGAAAATACAAAAGCAGAAAAAGGTTTTTACGGTCTTTTCTTTTGTAAATTCTAAAAATTAAAATAAGTTAGGATGGATTTCTACTTGACCATTATACTAACAATTTGATAGAAAATTGTTTGAACCACTCTTTAATTAAAATGAAAAAGAAAATATATCTTTTTTTTATATTATAGAAACGTCGGTACTATATCTTACTTATTATAAAACTTTAGTTATTTATCTCTTAAATATATCATTATTGAATTGATTTTAGTTGTTTCATGCCTATTCTAATTAGTTATTTTGGGTTTTTATTAGTTTTTCTTTTTTTCACCTTAATTCTATTTATTGGGTTTAGCAAGATAAGACTTATTTAAATCAATTTTTTTGACATTGTTTCATTGAAAAAAAAAAAAAAACGTTTGATTATGGAATTCCATCGCGATTTCATGGTACTATTTGATATAGCTATAATTTCTAATTTTTTGAATGAAAATGGTTGAAACTCTGTTATCCGGGATTGTATTAGGTTTAATTCCTATTACTTTGGCTGGACTTTTTGTAACAGCATATTTACAGTATCGACGCGGCGATCAGTTGGAGTTTTAATTCAGGCACTGAATTATCAGAATCACGCTCTGTAGGATTTGAACCTACGGCATTAGGTTTTGGAGACCTACGTTCTACCAAGCTGAACTAAGAGCGCTTTTTTGGGATATGACTTAATCCACTCTCTGTGATTAAAGACTAGCTAGTCCGATTAGTTTTAATGAATAGATAGGGATGACAGGATTTGAACCTGCGACATTTTGTACCCAAAACAAACGCGCTACCCAAGCTGCGCTACATCCCTTAGAATCAATGGATTAATCAACAATGTTATTTTAATCTCTAATACATACGAAAAGTCTTTTTTTTTTTTCGACTTTTTTTCGACAAAATAGAAAATTCAAACGCCGTCATACTATAAGAAATTAGTAACGTTTCTTACCTAGGTTAGGTAATGCTAGAATTAGTCGACTTTTTAAAGTACTTTTAAATATAAAAGGAAAATAAATGCTTTATGCAATATATAAAAAAATATCTTTCGACAGCACCCGTTTTAGCAACTTTATGGTTTGGTTCTTTAGCTGGTTTTTTAATTGAAATAAATCGGTTTTTCCCGGATGCTCTTAGTTTTCCTTTTTCTTTTTAACGCTCTATATTATAAATAAAAAAAAAAAAGGATTTGAAATAAATTGATGGAACTAGGAATATATCGCCTGACGTTCTTTTTTTGATTCAAAAAAATAAATAAAATAGACTACTACAAAAATGTCAGAAAACATAGGCGCACGAGTGGTAATTTTTTTAGAATGTATTAATTGTAACCTTTTTAGATATACAACTAAAAAGAATCGATACAATACATCCATGCCCTTGGCATTAAAGAAATTTTGTCCTTTTTGTTTGAAACATACCATTCACAAAGAGAGAAAGAAATAAACGGAATACATAACAACAACAGTTCACAGAAACTATTTTCTCATAAACCTTTTATTTAAACGATATTAATATGTCTAAGCAATCTTTTGATTTTAAACGATATAAGCCTGAGATACCATCTGGTAGTCGGAAACGTTACCCAAAAGTTCCAAAAAAACCTAATCTAATAAAGTCAGAGAATCAGATTAATTATAAAAATATGAGTCTAATTAATCAATTTATTAGCCAGCGCGGAAAAATCTTATCCAGGAAAGTGAATAATTTAACCTGTAAACAACAACGTCTTATATCTATTGCTATTAAACGAGCTCGTATTCTAGGGTTGCTACCTTTTATGGTCAAAAAAAAGTTGAAAAAATTGTAATTTTTGCGTTTTTTTATGAGTGACGTCAAAGTTCATGATTTTCCATTTCCCGGAGGGGATCCCCGGGGATTTTTTTTTCTTTTTATGCCAAAATGTTTTTCGAAATGATATAAAAAGAATTATTCTCTAATGTAGCTATTTGCGCAAGTGTTTTCCGATTTGAAGGTAACCGCTTTTTGTACATACAGTTTATGTATTTATTGTAAGGAACCCCTAAACGACGAACTGCTGCATTAATTCGAACAATCCACAAGCAGCGAAAATTTCTCTTTTGTTTCAGTCGATCGCGTTTAGCCGAGGTTAGAGCTTTTTGCTTCTGCTGCTTAGCAGCTCGGAACTGTTTGGAATGGGACCCGTGAAATCCTGACGCAAAAGCGAGATTTTTGTTTCGGCGACGTCGAGTTATATATCCGCGTTTTACTCTGGTCATTAATTTAAATTCTTATATATATGTTTAGTTTATTTATATACTGACTTTTCTTTTTTGGAAAAGAAATGTTCCAAAGGCTTTAGCTATTCTAACCTTCCCAACCAAAAAGAATCACTTATTTCACTAAAAGATTTGAATAATTATGGGTTTCTTCGTCTATATGGTTCTTTCTCTAACGGCGAGGTCCTCTCTATATGCCGGAGCTAAAACTAAAAGAGTATGCTTTTGGTAATTTGTATTATCTACCGTTTTCAGCTCTACCCCTCCCCCCCCCCAAAAAAAGGAAATTTCTTTAAAAACTTCAAAAAATTTAAAGTACAGTAACGACATGTTATTTCGAGAATTAGCGGAGTAGCTGATCTTATTTTTCCGTCATTTGCAACAAAAAGAAGTTTTTCATTTTGATGATTCCCTGCTCCGAATGACTGTTTTCTGCCAAAGAGGAATTGCTTTTCATCTCAGATCCAAGTGATTGGATTTGCACCAACAAAAACCATAAATTTCATCTTCCTAGAGATGATAGATCTTTACTTTTTGATAACAAGAAAGCTCTTCTTGGAAGAACGTTCTAGTTTTTTCTGATCTAAACGAGTCGCACATACACCCTAGCACAAACTCCTCTGCGTTGAGGACATTTTTGAAGAGCACGAGAACTGCCTACCTTTTTTTTTGGTTGTCTCGCAATTCTAATAAGTTGAGGAAGTGTGGGCATTTTGGTGGTTTATTCAATTTTACTGGTTAGGATCAATCCTAACCAGGCTTTAGAAAACTCTTTTTTTTTTTATCTTGAACTTCTCTCTATCCTAGAGTTGATTATTTATTCGTCGAATTGTAGAGAAAGGTTTTGCTCAATCTTGTACAGCACCTTTAGTGCTTCTAATCTTTCTAGCTCTTCTAGCTTCTTCTAAAACATGGTTTGGGATTAGCCCAAAACCTTCGTTTCCTTCTTCTGGAATTTCAAAGGGAGGTTCTTCCTTGTTTGGTTCCCACATTGGAAGTGCTACTCTATCAACAAGTCCGAAATCAACTGCTTCCTCTGGTGACATGTAAGTATTTTTGTCAAGGGCATTTTCTATTAATTCTTCGAATTGGGGTGTTCTGAGACAATAACATTGTACAATCATTTTTCGCAACTGTTGAACAAAAAAAGCGTCCTTCGCAAAAAGCCAGGCTGGTCCATCACGAAGAGATGCTCTTGGTTGGTGGATCATTATTCTACTATGAGGCCCTGTATTACGAAATCCAAAGGTTCCGGCACTTAAAACTAAGGTTGCTGTTGAAGCAACTAGGCCAAGACCGATTGTATGTATTGTTTCTCTAAGCTGAAGCATAATATCAAAGATACTTAAACCGGGTAATATAGCTCCGCCACACGAGTTTATATACATGAAAATCTGTCTACTTTTTCCTTTACGTATATCGTCTATAAACAAGTAAAGCAAAATACCTACAAATATACTTCCAATATCTTCATCAACGGGTTGCCCTAAAAAAATACAACGAGTTCTAGACATTACGTCGATTGGAGTAGATAAGAGCAATCTCTCCTTGTGAACCGTACGTGTACTTTTCCCAACATACGGCTCTAGTCGCTAGGAAACGAAAAAGGCTATTTGTTTTCCAAAACTTGGTCCAATTTTTTTTTGTAACGCTAATAATTCTAAATTTCAAAAGTATTGGACTACTTTCTGAAACGTTTAAAATTAAACAAAACAGTTTGCTTGTTCCCTTTACCGAGTTCTGCATCTAATCTTTAGGTTTTACTTCTATTCCTATACAAATGATCTCTTATTCCTCTTACTTATAGATTAAGGAAGTTTATGTAAGTTAGGTTTATATACTAAGATGACTAAGAGTAGAATATAATTAATATATATATATATATAGATTATATCTGCTCAAAAGTTGGATGGGCGGAAATGAATGAAATTTCAAAATAACCTTGGATTTAACTTTCTTTTATAGTATAAAAACGAACAATATAAAAATACTTTATGCGTTGGGTTCTTTTCCAAAAAAAAAATGATCCAATAAAGTAAAAATCATTCCATCAGACGGGAAATGAATGGAAAAATTCCATAAAATCTATACGAGATTCAAGTCACACTATAAGTCAGCCCAGTCCAAAACTTCTTCTTTTGTTTCTTTTTTCTTTTTATTATCTTTGTTTTCCGGTTCTTTATCCTCTCCTGTTTCGTTATCTTTTGCCAAAGTCATAATAGGTGCCTCATGCATTATATTATTCTTAGTTTTTTTTGATCCTAGAACCGGAAAAGTACATGGGGTCTCATTCTTTCGTTTAGGCTTAGGTATTGTTGTCTCTTCAAAAAAGTGATTAAATTGAATCTCTTGAGGAGTTCTATCATCTTCTTTTCTTGACGGAGGGTCATCTTCACCAAAAAAACGAACTTTTGGGATACCAAGGGGCATTTTTTTTAGATCCTTTTTTTTCTCTTTTTATTCTCCTTCTTCTCTTTCTTTTTGTTTTCCAAATTTTGTAAGTATTTTGTTTAATGGTACCAATCCTTAAATTTTGTAAATTGAAACATAAAAGATAAAATATTTTTGCTTCTCCTACCGGTGTTTTTATTCAACATAGTTTTATAAAAGGAAGGATGATCCAACCTAAAATTCAGTGTGTTTTTATAATGTAAGAAAGTTCAATCTTTTTTTTTTGAAAAAGAGGTGTTTAATGGGTTTACCTTGGTATCGTGTGCATACTGTTGTCTTGAATGATCCTGGCCGGTTAATTTCTGTGCATATAATGCATACAGCTTTAGTAGCGGGTTGGGCCGGTTCAATGGCTTTGTATGAATTAGCAGTTTTTGACCCATCTGATCCTGTTCTTGATCCTATGTGGAGACAAGGTATGTTTATTTTACCTTTTATGACTCGTTTAGGAATAAAAGAATCTTGGGGCGGATGGAGTATTACTGGAGAAACTGAAGCTAATCCGGGATTTTGGAGTTACGAGGGTGTCGCTGGAGCTCATATTGTGTTTTCAGGTTTATGTTTTTTATCAGCGATCTGGCATTGGGTATACTGGGATCTTGAAATATTTACAGATCCGCGCACAGGAAAACCTTCTTTAGATTTACCAAAAATTTTTGGTATTCATTTATTTCTTTCCGGAGTAGTTTGCTTTGGATTCGGAGCTTTTCATGTTACAGGTTTATATGGTCCTGGAATTTGGATTTCTGATCCTTTTGGACTTACTGGAAAAATACAACCTGTAAGCCCAGCTTGGGGAGCTGAAGGCTTTGATCCTTTTGTTCCAGGAGGAATAGCGTCGCATCATGTTGCTGCAGGTCTATTGGGAATCATCGCGGGTCTATTTCATCTCAGTGTTCGTCCTCCTCAACGATTGTATAAAGGATTACGTATGGGAAATATTGAGACCGTTTTATCTAGCAGTATTGCTGCTGTTTTTTTTGCATCTTTTATTGTTGCTGGAACCATGTGGTATGGGTCAGCAACAACCCCAATTGAATTATTTGGTCCGACTCGATATCAATGGGATCAGGGGTACTTTCAACAAGAAATAGATCGACGAGTTCGCGCTGGTTTGAATAAAAATTTAAGTCTGTCCGAAGCTTGGTCTAAAATTCCTGAAAAACTAGCCTTTTACGATTACATTGGAAACAATCCTGCTAAAGGTGGATTATTCCGAGCGGGTGCAATGGACAATGGAGATGGAATAGCTATTGGTTGGTTAGGACACCCCATTTTCAAGGATAAGGACGGAAACGAACTTTTTGTTCGTCGTATGCCTACTTTTTTTGAAACATTTCCAGTAGTTCTAGTGGACAAAGAAGGTGTTGTGAAAGCGGATGTTCCTTTTAGGAGGTCAGAATCCAAATATAGCGTGGAACAGGTCGGCGTAACTGTCGAGTTTTATGGTGGAGAACTTGATGGAGTAAGTTTTAGCGATCCTACTATAGTGAAAAAATATGCGAGACGTGCTCAATTGGGGGAAATTTTTGAATTAGATCGTGCTACTTTAAAATCAGATGGGGTTTTTCGGAGTAGTCCAAGAGGTTGGTTTACTTTTGGACACGCTACTTTTGCTCTTCTTTTCTTCTTTGGACACATTTGGCATGGTTCTAGAACACTATTCCGAGATATTTTTGCTGGTATCGATCCAGAACTAAATGCGCAAGTCGAATTTGGAGCATTCCAAAAATTGGGAGATCCTACCACGAAAAAACAAGTCATATAAAGACTTACGTCTATTACTTATTACTTAGTACGAAAGTTGTAAAAAAAAAAAAACGATTGAATCTATGGAAGCATTGGTTTATACATTCCTTTTGGTTTCGACTTTAGGAATTCTATTTTTTGCTATTTTCTTTAGAGAACCGCCCAAAGTTCCGACTAAAGGAGGAAAAGAAAATTAAATAAAACAAACAAAAAAGGGAAGTCCACATGGACTTCCCTTTTTTGTTTGTTTTAGTCTTCATGATTGTCAAAGGGGTCTATAAGACCTTCAGAAGGTCGTCCAAAGGATGTATATAGGGCATATCCTGTTAAACTTACGAGCAAGCACGATACAAAGATAGCGACTAAGTTTGCAGTTTCCATTTTTAGGTAACTAATAAAAAGAATTTATCTAATTATACTATATTAATAAATAAAAACATAGTATACAAAGTTAACAGATTTCAACAAAATATTTTATATGGCTACACAAACCGTGAATGATACTTCCAGAACCAGACCAAGAAAAACTGGGGTAGGGAGTTACTTAAAACCACTTAATCGTGAATATGGTAAAGTCGCCCCCGGATGGGGAACTACTGCCCTTATGGTTGTTGCAATGGTTTTATTTGCAGTATTTTTATCTCTTTTATTGGAGATCTATAATTCGTCTATTTTATTGACCGGAATTCCTGTTAGTTGGGTATAGAACTGGATCTCAAACTTTTTCTAAAAATAACGTAAGAGATATTGATTTTATTTAGGTTCGTTCTATTTTTGTTTTACGATAGTTTGATCGTGTCATTTTTGAAAAGAATTTACAAAAAAAAAAAATGGGTGTGCGACTTGTTACATTCGATATTAATAGTACAGAAGACTAGTCTGTTATCTTTAGATAATCTTTCCTCGTTGGAGGTTAACTTAGCTTTTCTAAAGCACGAGTTTTCTTTTTTATTATAGAAAAAAGGTCTGAACTAGGATTTACTGTTGTAATTTTTACTTTGTATCTAAATGAATAACAACAAAGATTTCGACTCTGAAAAAATCCAACAGGACCTTACCCAAAGAACCTTTTGTTAAGTGAATCTTCGGAGTAAAAACAAAATCTGAGGTTTAGAACAATTTGTTAATTCTTTTTCAGGTTTAAACAATCAAAATCCTATTCATTAAACAGAAATTCATAAATTATGAATGGAAGAAAAGATTCTTCAAAAGGCCTTTATTGAGCCTACTTGAAATTTTGGCATTATCTTATATATGTTATAGATAATTACCTCAATTACGGTATTTTTGTTTAAGCTGTACGAAGGGAAAGTTTCATGTACAGTTTTTTGAAGGGGTTAACCTATCTCGATAAAGTATATGACTGGTTTGAAGAGCGTCTAGAGATTCAAGCAATTGCAGATGATATCACTAGTAAATATGTTCCTCCTCATGTTAATATATTTTATTGTCTCGGAGGAATTACATTAACTTGTTTTTTGGTACAGGTGGCCACCGGTTTTGCTATGACTTTCTACTATCGTCCAACAGTTACCGAAGCTTTTGCTTCGGTTCAGTACATAATAAGTGAAGTCAATTTTGGTTGGTTAATTCGATCAATTCATCGATGGTCAGCAAGCATGATGGTTCTCATGATGATTTTGCATGTATTCCGTGTTTATTTAACAGGTGGTTTTAAAAAACCTCGTGAATTAACTTGGGTTACTGGAGTTATTCTAGCTGTACTGACTGTTTCTTTTGGTGTAACTGGTTATTCTTTACCTTGGGACCAAATTGGTTATTGGGCAGTCAAAATTGTAACTGGCGTACCCGAGGCTATTCCTGTAATAGGTTCTTCTTTAGTTGAGTTATTACGTGGAAGTGTTAGCGTGGGTCAATCGACCTTAACTCGGTTCTATAGTTTACATACCTTTATATTACCACTTCTTAGTGCAATATTTATGCTAATGCATTTTCTAATGATTCGTAAACAAGGTATTTCGGGTCCTTTATAAAAAGAAAAATAATTTGTTTTTTTTAGGGTATAACATACTTGCCAAGAATATTGCTTGTTTTTTCGAGCTAGATTCTTCGGATTCTTCCTTTTCCTTAAGGATTTCAAATAAAAAGAAAAATTCAATGGAGAAAATGGATTATGGGAGTGTGTGACTTGAATTATTGATTAAGCCTGTCGGATTAAATCTGCCACAGAAAGATCCTGTGTATTCCCCTTATCCCAACGTCTTTCTCAAAGAAAAAGAAAGTTCCTAATCTGGGTAGACTTTTTTTTCTATGATTTGTATAGGCTCCGTGAATTCTAGTCAATTTCTTATTTTCATAGTTATAAAATGCACTCATTTCCTTTGCATTTTAACAGAATAACTATCGGAGTAAAAAAAAGGATCTAAGGAAAAGTAAAGGGAATTTCATTAACAAGTCAATACCTTGTTAAAAATAAACTTTAGACTTTTTTTGTTTATCAAAAAAATTACAAGGATGAAGATGACCCAGAAAGCGAGTATTTTGTTTCACAATTTATTTCATGCGTACTTGGGTAAAAGCATTTTATAGCATAGAATTCTTTGCTTGTTATTTCTTTAAATTCTTGTTTGAGCCGGATGATTCAAATTGGCATGTCCGGATCTTACGGGGGATAGATCTAGAAAGATAAGATCTACTTATCCCAATAACAAAAAAACCCGATTTAAAAGATCCTGTACTAAGATCGCGATTAGCTAAAGGAATGGGACATAATTATTATGGAGAGCCCGCGTGGCCTAATGATCTTTTATATATTTTTCCGGTAGTTATTTTAGGTACTATTGCGTGTACGATAGGTTTAGCAGTGTTAGAACCATCGATGATTGGTGAACCCGCAAATCCTTTTGCAACTCCTTTAGAAATCTTACCCGAATGGTATTTTTTCCCAGTTTTCCAAATACTTCGTACAGTACCGAATAAATTTTTTGGTGTCCTTTTGATGATCTCTGTACCTGTGGGTTTATTAACAGTACCTTTTTTAGAGAACGTTAATCAATTTCAAAATCCTTTTCGTCGTCCAGTAGCTACAACAGTTTTTCTTATCGGTACTGCCTTATCCCTTTGGTTAGGTATCGGAGCTGCTTTGCCTATTGAAGAGTCGTTAACCTTAGGACTTTTCTAATGTAATTTTTAGTCTATTTTCACTCAAAGTTTTTCATAACAAAATTTTTTTTTATTAAAGTGTATTATACACTTTAATAAAAAAAATCTATTTCACGTAACCCTCCCCCCTATTTTTTTTTGTTTCTATCTTTAGTTACTAAAGATAGAGGGTTGGGTTTCTTTTGGCTATTTTTTATATTTTGTTCTACGCAAAGCAACGGAATAATTAAGTCAAGTAAACTCCAACAAGCTTCGTAAATGGTTTCTCTAGGAGTTAATCCCCCGTTTGTCCATATCTCGAAAATAAGCATTTCTTGTATGTTATCTGAACTCTTATAAGAATGAATACTAAAATTCACATTTTGAACCGGTAAAGAAACACCATCTATGGGGAAAAATATGTCCTTTGGTTGTTTCATATTTTCTATAGTATACCTTTTCTTTTTTTCAATCTTCAATGTAACATTGAAGGGGATTCGTTTAGTAAGGCTAGCTATATGCTGGGTATCATCAATGATTTGAATAGAAGATGGTAATATGATGTCTTGAGCTGTTACATTCTTAGGTCCAACAGTACAAATAGATGCTTCGTGAATTCCGTACAATTCACTTCTAAGTACAATTTGTTTCAAGTTCATTAAAATGTCATGAACTGATTCTTTAATACCTATTATGGAAGAATATTCGTGTAGAATATTTTTTTGAAATCTTGCATACGTAATATATGTTCCTTTGACTTCTTGAAGTAAAGTTTTTCGTATAGCAATAGCTAGTGTATTAGCTTGACCTTTCAAAAGCGGAGATATGGAAAAACGACCATAATGAGATCGTTTACTGTCTGTTCTCGATTCCAAGCACTTCCATCGTGGTGAAGATTCTGCAGTTTTTAGTTCATTCCAAATCATATAATGAAAAGTTATACACGTCTTTTGACAGGAGGTCTACATCCATTATGCGGATTGGGTGTTATATCAAGTACTGCACGTATCAGTATTCGACTATGTTGAATGACTCGTAATGCCGCGTCTCGTCCCTTACCACAACCCGTTATCAGGATGGCTGCGCGGTTAATAACTACAGTACGAGTTATGTTTTCTGTTGCTGTTTGAGCAGCGAAAGCTGAACCTTTTTTTGGGCCTTTAAAGCCACATGCACCAGCAGACGACCAAGAAAGCACATGTCCCAAGACATCGGTAACGGTAATAATTGTATTGTTAAAACTTGATTGTATGTGAATGATTCCACGGTCTACTCTACGTATTTCTTTTTTAATACGTCTATTTTTAGATAAATTCCACATAGATTTTGGTTTCATTATTGTACTGCTATACCCTAAAATTTGTTATATATATTTCTAAGCCTATAAAATGCATATTGAAAAAAAAAAAAGAGAAAAAAAATTAACCTTGTTTTTGTTTATGTCTTAGATTTAAACAAACTACATAAATTCGCTTTCCTCTACGAATTAATCGACATTTCGAACAAATTTTCCGAACAGAAGCGCGTAGTTTCATATTATTTGGATTAAATGTGTTTATTCTTTTTTGCTCTTTGAGCTAGAAAAAGTATGGATCATTTTTATATTTTTTTGCTATCTTATTGTTTTATTGAAAATTGAAACGAAATTCTATTAGCTTTTTCTAAATCGATGAATTATACGCCCTTTAGTCAAATCACAAACATGGAGTTCAATTTTGACTCTATCTCCTACAAGTATTCGTATACTATTTTGTCGAATGTTACCCGAAATATAAGCTAGAACAGTTTTTTTATTGTCCAATAAGACTCTAAAAAATCCAGCGGGATGTGCCTCAATAACTAGCCCTTCAAGTTCAATCATATTTTGTCGTTTTTCCATTTTCATGTTTCTTTTTTGGAAAATATATATCTAGCAAAAATGGGTAGAATCTATTACCATGCATAACACAAGATTTCTCCTCCAATTTTTTTTTGTCGAGCTTCGTGGTCTGTCATGATTCCCTGGGAAGTAGAAAGAATTACAATTCCTATCCCGTTTAAAACTTTTGGTATTTTTCGAAAATTGGAATAAATTCGCTGACCAGGTTTGCTTATACGTTTTAGGGTAATTCTTGTTTCTTTCTTTTTCCTGTATTTGAAAGTAAAAATCAAAAAAGATTTTTTCCCTTCTTTATGCTCTCTAATATTATTTATAAAGCCTTCATTTAAAAGTATTTTCCCGAGTTTTTCATTAATCCTAGTCGCAGGTACTCGAACTGTTCGTTTATTTACTATGTAAGCATTTTTGATTGATGTAGTCAAATTGGTAATAGTATCCATGTTGATCTATTTTTTGAATTCTCTTTATTCTTTTTTTTTTTTTCAAAAAAACATGCTTTTTTTTATAGAGACATTTGTCTAAGTTGCAGTTAACCTGTTCTATGTACTTTGTACATATTAGTCATAACACTTCGGGAGCTAATGAAATTATTTTTGTAAAATTCCAATGTCTCAGTTCGTGCAGAACTGGACCGAAAACTCGAGTTCCCTTTGGATTTCCTTTTTGATCAACGATAATTGCTGCATTCTCATCAGTTTGTATTCTTGTTCCATCATTACGTTGGAATTCTTTAGAAGTACGTATAACTACTGCTCTAATAACTTCAGATTCTTCTATTTTTGCATTAGGAACTGCTTCTTTAATAACAGCGATGATTACATTCCCAATATGCGCATATCTTTGAAAACTTGCTCCTATAATCCTAATGCACATTATTTTTCGTGCTCCACTGTTATCAGCAACGTTTAAATATGTTTGAGGCTGAATCATTTTTCCTCCAAGGAAGTTTGTTAGTGTATCAAATCAAAAAAAGATCTTCTTTTATCTTTTTTTGATTTGGGCAATTTAAATTCTTAAAAATTGAGTGCGTATACGCATCTTGTAAGCTACTATTTGAGCAGCTCTTCGAGCTACAGTTTCAGAAACTTCTCCCATCTCATAAAGTATTCGACCTGGTTTAACAACAGCTACCCAAAAAAGGGTATCACCTTTTCCTGAACCCATGCGAGTGTCAGCGGGTTTCTTTGTAATAGGCTTGTCAGGAAATATACGTATCCATATTTTTATGCCACGTCGAGCAGTACGAGTAATTGTTCTCCGCCCTGCTTCTATTTGTCCAGCTGTAACCCAAGCAGGTTCAAGTGCTTGAATAGCAAACTTACCAAAAAAAATCTGATTACCCCGGTGGCTCTTTCCTTTTATTCTTCCTCTATGTTGTTTGCGGAATTTCGTTTTTTTGGGGTTATAGTCGATGGATTCCGTTATCATAGTTTTTATTCCCTTCGCTAATTCAAAACCGGACATGAAAATTTTTTATCATCCGGCTCCCTGTGATAGTAAAGATTTCCATTCTAAAACAGTTTAGGCCAGTAACTTCTAAATCAATAATATAAAACTTCAACTAAACAATAAGATTCACAGATGAATATAGACTCTTTAGTAGATATTTTTCTTATTTTTTTTGGTTTTATTCATCATCCTATCCTATGATAACAATATATCCACAAGTTTCATCGTTTCTATAGCTTCCAACAAAATATTGCTTAGGTTTACTTTTCTTCTACAGTGGAGCTTAACTTTCATTTTTTTTACAGAATTGGTTGACTTAGTTCCCATCGACTCAAAGCTCTTTTCTTTTTATAAAATGAGGTCGATAACGACTTTTCTGCTTTATTACACTTTCAAGGTAGGCTTATTTATGAACCATACAATACCATAAAAAATAGTATTGATTTTTCGATTTTTTTTTTTCGATATTATCTTATTTTGCTTCACGAAAGAATACTTCTTACGTGTAATAAAGTTCAAAAGTAAAAAAAAAAAGCTTAGTTTTAACGAGTCGCACACTAAGCATAGCATAATTTTTACTAGAAAATGGAAATTCTATTCAATCTTAAATAATTAATTTTTCTATATAATAATGGGATAGTTTTTATAGTAATTACAACAATTACAACAATTACAACAATTATTGTTCTTTCATGAAGATCCAAAGTTGAATTCCTAATGCCCCGTAGATTGTGCGAACTGTAAAAGAGGAATAATCCATTTCAGCTCGGAGTGTTTGTAAAGTAACTCTGCCTAATTTGATTTTTGTCTTACGAGTTCTTTCTCGTCCGCCAAGACGTCCTGCAATTCGTATACGAATCCCTTCTATTTCGTCTTTTTTGGCTAGTTCAACAGCTTTTTGTAATATTTTTTTTACAGCCACTCTCTTTTCTAGTTGCAAAGCGATATATTCAGCAAGTATATTAGTTTTTTGATAAGGTTTGGCTAATATTTCTGCATTTATGTTAAGCTTTTGATTACGCAAATAAAGAGTACGTTTTATATCGTTTTTTACTCGTGTAATTTCATTTTTTTCATTTTTGAAAAAAATGGGAAATCCTATATAGATTATTATATTGATTAAATCAATCTTTCTCTGAATTTCTATTCGTCCAATTCCTAGATAAGATTTTCTCTGATGTCTTTGGAAAAAAAATTCGATGCATTTATGTATTTTTATATCTTCTCGAAGAGTTCTTGTATACTCTCTCTTTTGTGCGAACCAAACAGAATTATGATTTTGAGTTAGACCAAGTCTAAAACCCATTGGATTTACTTTATGTCCCATATTGTGATATTTTCCTTTTCAGATTCTCTGAATTTTCAAATTCAATTAGATTTGATAGTTCTTTCAAAACAATAGTTATATGACAAGTTTTTTTTTTTATACGAAAGGAACGTCCTTTAGCTCTAATTTGATATTTCTTTGAAACAGTACCCTCGTTTACTTCGGCTCTACTAATGAATAAAAATTTTTCTTTAAGCCCCAAATTATTTTTAGCATTTGCTCCTGCAGAACAAAGTAGTTGGAATATGGGATAACAAGCTCTATACGGCATTAATTTCAATAGAGTATATGCTTGTGCATAAGAACAACCACGAATTTGATCGATTACTCGACGCATTTTCTGCGTAGACATTTTTAAATTTTTGGCTAAAACGCGTACTTCGGTATTCCTCTTATTTTTAGATATTTTCATATTCACTTTCTTGAAATTTAACGACTAGATTTCTTGTCTTTTTTAGATTTCTTATCGTCTTTGCCTGGATGTTCCGGGCAAAGACGAGTAGGTACAAAATCTCCTAATTTATGGTAAAGCATATTATTTGTTATATAAATAGGTATATGCTCTTTACCATTATGAATAGCAATAGTATAACCGATCATTTTGGGTACAACCGTAGATGCTCGAGACCAAGTTAATAGTATTTTCTTTTTTTTTATATTTGTGTCTAGTTTTTCTATTTTTTTGAATAAGTGATCAGCAATAAAAACTTTTTTTTTTGAGTGTGTAGCCGCAAAAACTTGTTTTAAACTTTTTTTTTTTCTTGAATATTTCATAGGCAATTAATTTTTTTATTCTAACTTAGTTTGACGACGAAGAATGAAAGTATCACTATACCGAACCATTTTTCGGGTTTTTTTACCGAGCGTACAATGACCCCAAGGAGTTATGGGGGTTTTTCTTCCTATGGGACTTTTTCCTTCACCACCTCCATGTGGATGGTCTACAGCATTCATGACTATTCCTCGTACTTCTGATCGTTTACCTATCCACCGTTTTGATCCAGCTTTACTAAAAATTTTGTTATTCGAGCGGATATTACCCACTTGTCCAACCGTGGCTGAACAGTTGTAAGGTATTAAACGAAGTTCTCCTGAAGGCAACTTTAATACCGCGGATTGACCTTCTTTTGCGATCAATTTGGCTATAGTACCCGCGGCTCGAGCCACTTGTCCTCCTTTACCCTGCGTTGTTTCTATATTATGTATAGTTGTACCCACAGGGATATTGGTTGAAATAGATTTTGATTCAAAAAAAAAAATAATCCTTTCCCAAACTGTACAAGCCTCTCTCGGGGCATACAGCTTTCTGGATGTTCTTTACTTTACATCCTAGGTGTTTATCCATCATCTGGCTTCTGTTCATCATGTAGCATTCAGATTGAATGACTTTATTAAATCACGTTCTCAATAACATAGGAGGCGTTTTATTTGGAAATATTTATTTCATTGTACAACTTTGATTTTGCCTCTGACCTTCAAATCAAAGATGAATAAAATAATCTTTGGAACAAGAGTTTGCCTTCTCCACTGTTATGCTTTATCAAAAATTCTCCATATTATCTAGAATGAAAAATTTATTATTATTTTTTTTTTATCACTTGCTATATATATTTTTCTCAGTTTCCCTTTGAAAATTAAGTCAAATTTAGATTATCAATGATAATTTAGTAGGTTCGGGGCCTAACCGGTCTTTCCGATTACGTAAATTCATAATTCAAACCGCACTCAAAGGTAGGGCATTCCCTATTAAAATAGAAGCTTTTGGACCAGATAAAATAGTATCTCCAATCATGATTCCTCTAGGGGACAAAATATAGGACTTTTTCCCATTCTTGTAACATATCAAACTGATATGCGCATTTCGATTAGGATCATATTCTATGGTTACAATTTTTCCATAGATGTCTTTCTCTTTTCTTCGAAAATCAATTTGCCTGTAAAGACGTTTATGGCCTCCTCCTCTATGACGTACTGTAATAATACCTTTTTTATTTCGACCCTTGCAACGATGATGTTTCCCAGAAGTTAGAAATTTTTCCGGACTACTCTGAGCAAAATGTAGTATGTTTTTGTATGAAATGTTCATTATATGATTGATTTTTTTATTTTAGGTTTAAATATGGAATAGAATCACAATCACAAATTTGGTCAGGAAGAAGAAACTTATAATATTGTCGCGGCTCACGGTTATTTTGGTCGATTGATTTTCCAATATGCTAGTTTTAATAATTCTCGTTCTTTACATTTCTTCTTAGCGGCTTGGCCCGTAGTAGGTATCTGGTTTACTGCTTTGGGTATTAGTACTATGGCGTTCAATTTGAATGGATTCAATTTCAATCAATCTGTAGTTGACAGTCAAGGTCGTGTTATTAATACTTGGGCTGATATAATTAATCGTGCTAATCTTGGTATGGAAGTTATGCATGAGCGCAATGCTCACAATTTTCCTCTTGATTTGGCATCAATGGAATTCAATTCTATAGATGGTTAATTAGATAGAATTCTAGGTATTCCTTTCATCGTACCAAACCTCTAAAGGAGGTTTGGTACCTTATCTGTCTTTGTTCATATCCACATTATAAGATATCGAGTTTTTTACTGTTGTATTTGAGGATATATAAGGAATTTGAATTAGATATGTGCATCCAGCAGGAATTGAACCCGCGAGTTCGCCAATTATGAGTTGGGCGCTTTAACCATTCAGCCATGGATGCTGGAGAAAAGCTCATCCGGAATAATCAATTCATTCGATAATATGAGTGAGTATCGACTTAGGGTAGCCAAGTACTCATATCCCAATCATGCCAAACATAGAAAATGCAACGGAAAAACTTGTGGGAGTGAGTACCGATCTTGCAACACTTGGATTTCCTGTTGGATTTCCTGGAATAAGTCGCCCACATTCCGTAGGATGAACAGAAAACAACTCTTTTCTTGAAAGTAATGTTGATTAGATAGATTTTATGGGCGGACGTAGCCAAGTGGCTCAAGGCAGTGGATTGTGAATCCACCACGCGCGGGTTCAATCCCCGTCGTTCGCCCGGGCCATAATCTTTTATTTGGTTGTTTGCGATTTTTCGATCGTTGACGCAAGTTCGATGAAGTGCGAAGGTTTTTATTTTATTTTATGTCTTTTCATCCATCACAAAGATCATTCTACCTTTTCCAGAAAACCAAAAACTAGTCAAAAAACCTTTCGAAAAAATCCAATGGTTTATTATATGGAATTGAGAGGGATCTATCCATATTTCACGTAATAAAATATAGAATTGTAAAAGAGGGCAAAAACCAATGATACAAGAACAAAAAAGCAGACTCTGGATCTCGGAAGAAAGGACCTCGGGAAAATGTCCAAGAGAGTCCGGAATTAAACAACCCATATCAAGCCTCTTGACCTGGTGGTTAAACTTTTTCAAACAAATACAAAGCTCTTCATTCGATCCATGGACTGAATTGATTTTGGTGAGGTTTTTTACTCAAATTTTGTCCCATCGAGAACGTCTTATTAAGTTCTTTGACTTTCGGATTCTCAGTACGTTACTTTTACGGGATCTACGTAGTTGTAGTTCCAAAAGCAAAGTTGTAGTATTACTTACATTACCAGTCCTTATATATAACCTAAAAAAGAAAAGTCTGATTGAAAGAAACAAATACTATTCGATCAATCTATTTGATCCTATATATAACTCCATGGAAATTCGAAATGAAACATCATCGGAAGCCAATTTCACTAGAAATTTGTGGATCTTTTCGCATCTTTTTTTGTTTTTTCCAAAATCTAGCCAATTGGAAAAATTTTCAAATGGGTATGACGCGTGTCCAGGAAATTTTCCAATGTCTTGGCCGAAAGAAGTATTGAAAGAAACCAAAAGGTCGTCTATAAAAGAGAATTCATTTTCAAAAGAAACAAAAAAATTCATTGAGAATTGGACAAAAACAATTCGTTATTCTGTTTTTGACATATTGTCAATAGATGAATATATGGTTTCTCGTACCACTAAAGAGCCCGTGGAAAATTTCCAATGTTGGAAAAGACAACAAAATGTTTTTCAATATTTGAGAAGATTAGAAAGGAAAAGGAGAGCGGATTTCTGGAATATCAAAACGAAATTTCCAAATCCGAAATTGGCTATTTCATCAGATCCTGGATGTACTACGATTAGACAAAATCAGAGGGATATAAACCAATTCCTTTGTAGTCGAGTTAGAAACAGTTCGTCTTGGAATCTCTTTTTTTCTTCATTCTGCAAAGAGCGCCTATTCCATTTTTGTCGATTGAAACCAATCGTCCTAAAAAGAACAGATCGATTCACTCTATTACTGACTAATCCTAATCAGGTTTCTGCTAATAATACATTTGCCTTCGCTCAGAGTCTATTCTATGAACTTCACAAGAACAGATTAGGGAATCAGATTTTCGACCACAGAAAAAAATGGAAGAATCCATGGTTCAATATGACTGAGAAAGAGAATGATTCTTTCGATCGAATAATCAACCAAACCGTATCGATTTTCCCCGTAGGGGAAAATACATTCCATTTAATGAACACGCGCACTCAGGCTTGGGTATTTCCAATAGATGACATTCTTTCAAATTGGAATAATGGAATGAAAAATACAATGAACCAGCATTCATTAAATTGGAGAAAAGGTCAGAAAGAATGGTTAGATTGTTTGATTCTTAGAACTTCGAAATATATCAATCAGAAATTGCATGTATACAAATGGTCCGATCAATTCGAATACTTACAAAAGTATTCGAACCATCTTGTTTGTTTCGATCCAAAGGAATTATGTATTAAAGAAATATTTCTTAAGATTGCTTTGATTCTGTTTTACGCTCCGGAAGAGACGGAAATGAAGAACTTATGGAACAACATCGATATTTCCATAGACATTTCTCCTTATATTGATAAACTCATTTCGGATTTGATTATTTTCCTTTCTCAGTGCGGCCCTGAGGACAAAGTAGTCTATCCGTGGTGGTTTAGAGAATTTCTTGTTCGAATCGTTAAACCCAAAATCCAGTGGTTGGATAACCAGACAAAAGTCTCAAAGATCGATGAAGGAACAATAGCAAAAATTGCTTGGAATGAGCCATGGATTATGGACATTTTTGATAATGAAAGCAATTCGTTGTATAACACGGATTTTTCGACGATATATCGAGACAATTGGGTGAATCCTGTAAAACTATCGAATCAAAGTTCATTGAGAGCTGCTTTTGACAAAGCGAATACACTTCAAATTTTGGATTATTTACGTCATCCTCGGTCCAATTATAAGAAAAGATTACCTTCTTATATAGAAGAAAGAATTCAAAAGAATCTTACATATGTACAATTATTCCATTTCCATCTTTTGCCCATCTGCAACAATATGTTTTCTTTGTCGCTTGATGAAATAATACCTGTTCAATCGGAGAAAGAGGCTGTTTCACTCATAGAGTCCCAAGTATCCGACATATTTTTACCTAAGTATTTACAACGAAGTAGTGACAAAACATATGTATTAATCTATGAATTGTACGAGTTATTAACTCGATGGAATCCTTTTGTTCATGACAACAGAGCCTCGATCGAAGAGATTTGTACAACGCCTTTACCAAGATTCCAAGTAGTCAATTTGGAAAATTTCCATAGATCTTATTTTGATTTTGAAGAAAAAAATCTTGATCAGTCTCCGAAAAATTTCAGTTCAAACACGAGTTTGATTCAAACTCAATCCTATAAAGATGATTTCCTATCGGAAATCTTTCCGAATAAGAACCAGGAAATATTTCATCAGATTCCAGACATGTTTACCAAGTCTAGTTCAACAGAGAGTTTCCAAAACATAGCGGAAAACAAAGCTCTAGATAAGCTTTGTTTTTCATGGAAAGAGAAACGAAAGATTTTCTCATGCCGTTCACCACATTGTTTTCATGAACTCGTTAATAAACAAGAGATATATAAGATTGATACTCATTTTTCCAAATGGAATTTGCTTCAAATGTATATGCCATGGTTTTTTACTTCTATATGGTGGAAATACTTTGGGGATACACTTTTTGATACTTTTCCGTATATATTGCTATATAGCTGTGACCAAATAGTATCTATTTGGCAAGATATTAGGCATAGATCGAAGAATATCTTGCGGGCACTTTCTCATGAAGTATGGTTCATTCTACAATCCAAAATACAACGGAATTGGAGAAGGATTCGACTTCATCCGCCTCTGAATGAGTTGGTTCCTTGGTTAGTTTCTCACGGGGAGCTCGTGATCGAAGAACTCATCAAGAAAAAGTCGATATGGAAACTCTTGCGATTAGCAAGGAAGGACGGGGAGTCTTGGATCATTCTCTTGTGGTTCGTCCTTGTGTTTTTCTTTTTTCCGTATTTTTTCGTTGTTTTCTTCAACTGGATTTCTTTACTGATACAGTTGAATTTTCTCGAGTTCGGACTACATTCGGATCCAGCTTTGCTACGACAATGGTGGATGGAAATAAAAAGATATAGCGAGTACCCGAAGGATTCTTTGGAAAAACCGGATTGGGTAGAACCAATCGATTCGGTAATACTGGATTTAGTCAAACCAATCTTCGAAAGAAGTACTTGTGTTGTTCCTTATTTGGCTGCTATTGATACTTCTAATAGCTTTGAGTACCCGGAGGAAATAAGGGATTGGACAAAACAAATCTTCGGTTCTACTAGTGATGATGATTCTGTTTTTTCTAAATCTAATAATTATGATTTTTCTCATTTTACTATTTTGGCTAAGAAGGATGAACCAATTTGGACGCAGTTGGATGCACATAAATATGAAGAGGGGTTTACTTTTTGGTTCGCCTTTAGAATTCTAAATCAAATTGTTTGCTTTTTGTCAAACCTCCGGGAATGGTATTGGTTGATGAGGCTTAGAATGACTTATTTTTTCATACTAATAAGTCACAAGAAGAATCCGCGTGCATTCGATCGATCCGTGACAATATTCGACTTCGTAATCGCAAAGCCCAGTGGTGGAAACTCGAAAATTCCATCTTTTTTTTCATCAAGATTATCATCAGATGATTATAATAATAATAAAAAAGAGAAGAAGAAAGATACAATTGATCTACTTCTGCTTCTAAGAACAGAAAAAGAACTCTCTCAAAATTCTCAATTTGAATCGAATTTTACCTACAGGCATTCTATCTTCGAAGGTTATCAAACCACGGAAGAGCCGGGGTTTATGTACTTACGATATTTATCTGACATTTCGCAAAAAAATATAATGAATTACAGGTTTGATCGTTTAGCAGAAAAATGGGTCTTCTTCGCTTTTTATCAGAAGATTGCCAAATCTAACCAAAACCTATTTTCTAAAGCTAGAAAAACTCCTCCTTTATTATTAGGACCATCCCTTTCCAAGGGGATTTTACTGATAGGTCCTGAGGAAACTGGTCGATCCTATTTGGTCCAAAGTCTAGCAGCAGACTTTTATATTCCTTTAATAAAAATCAATCTGGAATGGTTCTTTGGGAAAACTTTCTCTCAATTCCATCGGACTTTGACAATGGCAGAAATAATGTCTCCTTGCATAATATGGATCCCAAACATTCATGTATTGGAACGGAATACTCGCACTTCTATCATCAAGATGGATATCATCATCAAGAAGAAGGCGTTGCTTCATCGCTTATTGGACCATATGGATAGCTGTGATGAGAACAGTTTTACTAGTAGAAGAAATATTGTTTTTATTGCTTCGACGCATATTCCTAGAAAAGTCGATCCAAATCTAATGACTCCAAATCGATTGGGTCAATTCATCAATATTCGGATGCTTCTTGTATCCCAACGAGAAAAAGAATTTTCTATTCTTTTACGTAGGAAAAGATTTTTTTTGAACAAAGAATTGTTCTACCTCGATGATTTTGGATCTAGAACCATAGGTTATAAGGCACGAGACCTGGCAGGACTTGTCAATGAAACCGTAGCAATTAGTTGTTTGCGAAAAAAATACGTTATAGACACGAATACAATTCGATTGTCTCTTTATAGGCAAACTTGGGGTTTACGATCTATAAATCAGGGTGTTGTATCCGTTCTAAAACATCATGAAAGACTTCCCTATAAGATAGGAAAGGCTATTCTACAAACTACACTTAGAACGAAATTTTCTCCTGTACCTATGGCAAAAGATTTTTGGAAAAAAAATTTTTATTATTTGTCTAAATGGTATTTAGAACCTTCGATTGCCGAAACAACTATCAAGGAATTCACTATACTCCCTCCTATTTTGGGTTGCTTGGCCGGATCAGCTGCTCGGGATTCTTGGTTGCTGATATCGGAACCAAATCAAGAGAATTGGACTCCTCTCGATAGACTCGTTGAACATGATTTCCATCTAGCTTCTAGTCTTTTAGAAAGTCTTCTGGTGGAGTTTCCGTGGTTAGGAATATATCGAGGTAAGTCTGATAAGAATCAAATCCCACCATTCGATCCTCTGCGCAAAACGAAAAATCATCAGTATACGATGCGAACAGGGTTTTCGTCTCTAGTTCATGAAATAGGTCTAGATGCTCAACTCCAAAAGGATGAAGAATTCGATGAATCATTGGTTTCGTCTCCTAGGATCTGGCGTCTTAGTTTTCTTCGCAGTAATCGATTTGATCGGATAAAAACATTCAATGAATTGGGATTGCCGGAGCAAGTCAGATTGTTTCAAGAAAGGCGGATTTTCGTTCAAAAGTTTGAAAATCATCTTCGTATGCTCCAGTATAAGTCTAAGAAGTTCAACTTAGAAAAAAGGGGGGTTACGACGGAGTATAGGAAGTATCGGGAAGAGATCAAAAAACTACGGTTGGATTTGGAAAATCTATCATTTCAAGAGTTTTTGGAACCGTTCAGAAGTCAATCTGGATATCCAATGCAATATCCATTGCAATATCAATCAATGCAATGTCAATCTTCTAATAAACCAGTGCTTTTTCGTGGAAGACGGTTTGTTTGGGACTCCTTTCTAATCCAAGAGGATCCGGACGTTTTGTTTTCAGACGAAGAAGTGTTTTCCAATGAAGAACTGATGCAAAGGCTTTATACCAGTGGAGCTTATGCCTGTTTAATAAGAATAGATCAAACCAAAAAACCACCACTTTTCCATTCAAAAAGGCTTTTTCGTAGATTTACTGTGATGACCAACCGGAACCTTTCTATTCCTTGTTTAGAAGAATTAGAAGAAAAAACAAAAAGAAAAAAGAAGAAACGAGATGTTCTCGTTTCTCAACAGAAGGAACCCCATATCGAGGCTTTGCAACGCATTCAAGGAAAGGGTATGAAATCGCAAATTCTACACGTACACATGGACAGTCCTTTAGCTCTGTATCACCGCTGGTTGATTGAAAATCCGCGGGGCCAAAGTGACCGCTGGGACTTGGTAATTGATCGCCAAAGATCTCTTGAAACCAATCGTTCAGTACCCAATGAACTTTTTCTTTCTAATATTCTCTCAGAGAATTATCAATATTTATTAAATCTGTTCCTTTCTAACAGAATGTTATTGAATCAAATGACAAAGACATTGTTGAAAACGAAATGGCTTTTTGCGAATGAAATGAAACACTTCATTTCTACAACAGGATTCCACATCTCTTCTTTCGAAAAATCGGATAGATCTGGAATTGAAAGAATTAAAGAAAGATGAAAGAGATCTCGATAAATACATAAATACACATATGAAATGGTTGTTGGTATCTGCTCTGAGAACAAATTATTGTAATAACGGAATGACTAGGTTGGTTTTCTACATATTTCATGTTGACCATAATGAGCTTTGGGATTGCCCCAATTCGGTACACGATTCTCTAAGATAAAACCTTGGAAAAAGTCGGGTCAGATCGTATCGTCGGAATCCTTTTTGTAAAAAAGGCTCTGCCTTGTTGACCATTCTTTGGCTCATTCCATAAGCAAATCATGTATGCCTTGAAGAGGACTCGAACCTCCACGCGCTTAGCACGAGATTTTGAGTCTCGCGTGTCTACCATTTCACCATCAAGGCTTGAAGAAGATTAAGTTTTCATCTTGTATTACAAATTTCTTCAAATCTCCAAAAGATTTTATAAATGAGATCGAGAAGCTTTTTCTAATCTAATCAGGCAGGATAGGTAGATCTAACTAAGACTAAGATCTTAGTTAGATCTACCCTTTTTATGGATTAAAAATCCGCAAAAGCTCTATTGGCCTCTGCCATTTTATGAGTCTCTTCCTTTTTGCGGATAGCTGTGCCTTTCCCTTTAGTAGCATCTATCAATTCAGAACTGAATTTGGACTCCATATTTGGACCCAGCCGTTTGCGAGATGCCTCTAATAACCAACGAATAGCAAGTACTTTTCCTTGTTTAGGTTTTATTTCAAGGGGAACTTGATAAGTCGATCCACCTTTACGTCTTGGTTTTACTATTAGACGAGGAGTTACTTCCTTTATTGCTTGTCGTAGAACCAATAGTGGATTTTTTTCTGTCTTTTGTTGAATCTGTTTCATGGCTCGATAAAGAATTCGATAAGCCAATGATTTTTTTCCATGTTTCAGGATACGATTAAGTACCATGTTAACTAATCGATTCTGATAAATTGGATCGAAATTTTCCGTTCTTTTTGTTTTTTTTGCACTAATTCGTCGTGACATGAGTTTGAAAAGGGGTTCTAAATTCTATTTCATAAAGGCTAAAAAGGAATCACTTTTTTTTCGGCTTTTTGACTCCATATTGTAGGGTGGACCCCTGGTATGAAAGATCTCCCTCCAAACCGTACATACAACTTTCGCCGAATACGGCTTTCTACATGATTCTATCTGCATAGATGAGATCTATTATGCATATAATGATGTTTACTCACTCTTCATTGAGTATCCGTTTCCTTTCTTTTGCTATGACCGGAAATCTTGTATTTTCCATATCTATACAATCAAGTCCTTAGGTTTATAGTGTAGAAAAAACTGTTTCAAATTCCAAATCATTGCTAATTGATTCAAACCTGTTCTAAAAGGTCAAGGTATTTTTTGACAAAAAGTCGGGGAAAACTTATAAAATAATTTCACTATTGAACCTTAGACTTTGTTTTATGGTAGCCTGCTCTAGTCCCCTTACACAACGTTTGTTATGAAGTTAGCCATATACTTCCCATGTTTATAGCCATTCACATGGTATCATAAATACAAGTCTTAGATAAGAATATACAACGCACTAGAACGCCCTTGTTGACGATCTTTGACCGCGACAGCATCTAGGGTTCCTCGAACTATGTGATATCTTACACCGGGTAAATCTTTCACTCTTCCTCCTCTTACTAATACTACAGAATGTTCTTGTAAATTATGGCCAATACCAGGTATATAAGCAGTAATTTCAAATCCGGAGGTTAATCGTACTCTGGCAACTTTACGTAAGGCAGAGTTTGGTTTTTTGGGGTTAATATTGGAAAAGTTGACAAGTTCTGTTTACTGTCACTCTACAAAACCGTACATGAGATTTGCACCTCATACGGCTTCTCGGTCGATTCTTTGGAAGTAGGATAATTTGGATTTCATGATTCGAGAATCTTTCTATTCTCTTCATTCTATTTTCTCTCTCCAAAAAGTACCGCACGTTTTTGCGTTCTACATCTCTCGATATAGAACGATGAATCAGATTTCTTTTTCTCAATCTTATTGAGATACAGTATTTCCAGAAATAGAGAACTAGGAATTATTACATACTAAAATTTAGTTCTCGATACTCCCTTCCATCCAATTTGACGGGTTAATGTGAGCTTATCCTTGTGGTTATGCACTGTGTGGA